TTGTGAGTTTCAATCTTAATTTGTTTCTTATAATCGGCTAACTTATATAAAAAGAAATTAGTTGCACATTTTTTAATTTAAAAGGAAGCTAAACTAACCTTTTGTTGCTACTTTTTTTTTATATTTTTATCTTTATACAATGTTTTTATTTTTAATAATAGTGATAATTATAGTGATATTTTTTCCCTAGCCTCCCTTGCCCCTCCACCGGCCTTCGGACTCCTTTTCCTTATCCTTATCCTTTCCCTTATCCTTAATAAGGGCAAGGGCAAGGGCAAGGTGGACTCCGTCTCCCCATCCTTTCCTTTTCTTTCCTTTCCTATCCTTTCCTATCCTATCCTTTTCTCCTTCGGACCCCTGCCCTTACCCTTAATAAAGGTAAAATGGGCATAAGGCTAAGGGCATAAGGCTCAGGGCAAGGGCAAGGCTAAGGGAGGGGCAAGGCAGGTGGAAGGAAAGGGAGGGGCAGGGGCTAAAAGAAATTAAATTTAAAAATTTAAATTTAAATATAAATTTACGGAATAGAGGCGATTCGAACACCTAAGGGCGTTAACCCGAACAATTAGCAATTGCCTTAACTTACCAATGAAAACTATTCCTAACTAACATTGCCCTCCTTCGTTTCCATTTATTAAAGATTTAAATATTTAAATCTTTAAAGACTAAAGACTAAAGGCAAAGATATTTAAGACAAAGATATTATTTTTTTATTACTTTATTTCTTTTTTATTTTTTTTAGTTATTTTTTATTATTTTATTTATTTTATCTAATTAAATAAAAATAAATAAATTTATTTTTTAAAATTAAATTATTAACTTATCTAATTTATATTTATGTTTTTTAATTTAAATTTATTTATTTTTTTTATTAATAGTTTACAAAATATTTTTATTTTTCGATCCTTATCAGAATTGAACTGATGCTAGCTTCTTGAAGGGGAGCTGTACGAACCACTATACTAAAGGATCGGATAGTTGTTTTGTTAATTTTTTTTTAATATTAATTATATTAGATTATGATTATATTATATTATATTATATTATATTATGTAATATTATATTATATTATATTATGAGATAAATTTTATATTTTTTTTTATTATTATATTATTTTATAAATTGTTGTTTAGTTTATTTGTGTTTAATTTTTTATATTCTATATCTTATATTCTAATTTTTTTTAATATTTTATTTATTTATATTTATATTTTTATATAAATAGAAAAAAAAATTAAACTGTTTAAAATAATTTTATTTTTTATTTATAATATTCATTTTGTTTCTTATTTTTTTTATTAATAATTAATATTTATTAGTGACGAAATTAGGAATCGAACCCAATCTAACAGATCATGAGACTGTTGTGCTAAACCATTACACTATTTCGCTTACTTATTTTTTTAACAAAAAAAAAAAATAAAGAATAAAAATAAATAATTAAATTAATATTTATAATATTTTATTTTTCTTTATTAAGAAAGTAAAAATTAAGTTAAAGTTTAAGTTTAAGTTTAAGTTTAAATTTAACTTTAATATTAAAGTTTATTAATTTATTAATTTCTCTTTTAAATAATAAGTTTTTTTAACCTTTTCCCTCCAAGATAATATAAAAATTTATAAACCAAACCAAATAACTCATGTTAATAAAAAAAGGAGAAACTAAAAAGTTTATATTAACTATTTACTTTTAATTAAATTCTTTTATTTTATTTTATTTTATTTATTTTTATATATAAACAAACATATAAATTAAGTTAAAAAAATTAAAAATTAAATTATTTATTTAACACTATCTTTGAAACAAGAATACGAACAAAGAGACTCGAACTCTTAAGGAATTACTTCCACTCCTGCTTAAGAGGAGATTGTTTACCAAATTTCAACATGTTCGCTTTTTTTATTTTAATTTTTTCTTAACTTAATCATAATATAATTTATAATTAGTAATTTATAATTTATTAAATTAAGGTTAAAGAATAATAATATAAAAAATAAAAGTAATTTATTTTATTCCCTATTGGACTCTTTTAAAATAAAATAATTATTAAAATAAAAATAATTTTAATTTAAATTTTCCCGGCCCTTCTTTCATTCCCCGCCTACCTTGCTCCTCCTTTCCCCTCCTATCCTTGCCCTTGCCCTTGCCCTTATGCCCATCCTTATCCTTATTAAGGATAAGGATAAGGATAAGGATAAAGATAAGGAAAAGGATAAGGATAGGGCAAAGGATAGGGGTTAAGAATAAGGAAAAGTAAAAGGAAAAGGAGAAGGAGAAGTCTAGGAAAAGGCGTAGACGGTAGACGGAAGAAGACGGTAGGGGAGGGGAAAAAAGATTAAAAAAATTTAACTTTTGTAAAATATAAGATAAAAAATATAAGATATAAGATATAAGATATAAAATATAAAATATAAAATATAAAATATAAAATATAAAATATCTAAGTAAAAATAAAATGCTTAATTCCTTTTCTTTACTTAATAATAAGGCCTTAAGAGGACTCGAACCCCTGTTGAAAGTATTAACAGTACCTCGCTTAAACCACTCAGCCATAAGACCACAAATAAAAAATTAATATTTTACAAGAAATTAATTTATATAATATTATATTAATTATTTTCTTTTCGCTCCTTCCCCTCCAGTATGCTGACCTTATCCCTTGCCCCTCTTTTGCCTCTCCCTTTCCCCTCCTTAATAATCCTACCGCCTGCCTTGCCCCTCCCCACCCTTGCCCTTGCCCTTATGCCCATCCTTTGCCCTTGCCCTTATTAAGGAAAGGAAAGGGCAAGGATAGGAAAGGAAAGGAAAGGAAAGGAAAGGCAAGGATCAGCAGGAAGGCGAATATCACTGCACAGCAATTCCAATTTCAAGACAAGGAGAAAGATAGGAATTATTTGAATAAAAAATTTTACAACCTATAACATCTAGTAATTTTATAAATTAGTACTGCTAAACTATTTATTTTACAATATTTACATTTGCAGCCTATCTAGAAATGTTCTATTTCTTAATTTACGATTTTTTTAATATTATGTAAATTTATTAAATTTATAAATATAATTATCGTTTTAGTATCTAGGGGTTAGATTCTTGCTTGATAGACATTCAGCACTTATCTATTATGTTTGTGGCTACCCAACTATGCATTCCTAATTTTTTGTAGCCTTTTTATTCAAATCTTTTAACTGTTTCGCACTAATATTATATTAATATAATATTCGGATTTAAAAACAGTTTTTTACCTTATATATCCACCCTACCTTATCTTACTTTTTACAAATAAGAAAGATTGAGAAAGATAGTAGGAAAAAGATCGTGTAACTTATTTGCTTAATATAATTTACAAAAGGACTTTCCCTGCTCCTCCCATCCTTCGGACCCGAAGGATGGGCAAGGTTAAACAGGTCCCTAACAAAAAAGTTAGTAAAAACAATTGGTACACTAGAGAAACACAGCCTATTGATCCTTTCGTACTAGAAGGTCTGCCCCTTTTTACTATTTCTTCCTCCAGAAGATAGGGACCATACTGACTCACGTCGTATTAAACCCAACTCGCGTACCCTTTTAATCGGCGAACAGCCGAACCCTTCCAAGCTTCTTCCCCCGGAGGATAGGATGAGTCGACATCGCATTATATATTAGTAAATTAAGTAAATTATATAAATTATACTAATTATACTAATACTCTTAACCTTTCAGTTAAGTTTAGATCATATCTTCAACCAGTTCCAAGAGTAAATTGGAAAAGCTCTGGTTGTTGGCGTGTGATCGTTGAGGGGTGAGAAATTTTACAATTGCTTACATCTAAAATTAATCACTTCCCTGCTGATTGCCCAATCTTTCAAATTTTCACTTATTAAATCATTAAATTATTTAATTAATTTAATAAGTATTGAAAGCTCTAAGGGTGTTCCAGCAAATAGCCAACTGCTAATTTAATGTCACCATTAAAAATCCCCGATGTTAAATGCTAAGTTTTTAAATTAAGTAATTTCTTTTATAATTTCTTTTAAAGCTTCTAATAGAAGACCTACTAATAATTCTTTAAGTGATTTTGACATTTTTATTATACATATTTTCTTATTTAGAGAAGACTAATAATTTTAAATTTAATAGGATTTATTTTGAAATAAGTCCAAATAAACACCCTTTAAAGACAGTATTATATCTTATATTTTAAGGAATTAATTATAAAAATAGTTTAAATTTAAACTATTTTCTATTTTTATAACAATTTTAAATTTAAAAACTTTATTTATAAATTTTAATTTTTAAACTCTTTTTAACCTGTAAGGTGCCAATCAGCCGAGACAATGTGTACTCTCGTCGGCTATCAGCCTGTTATCCCTAGCGTAACTTTTATCAATTGATCCTCGTCTATCCCATATTATAGCGAGGGGTCACTATGCCCTACTTACGTATCTGTGCGACTTTTAGGTCTTTCAGTTAAGCATGCTTACCGCCATTGAGCCCTGCACAACCTTTCACTGGTTGATTGATCTCCATTCAATTTCTAGCTATACCTTTTTTAAATTTTTTATGTATAAAGTTAATATAAAATATATAACAAATTTTATATTTTATTTGTTTGAAATGTAAGAATTTACATTAAATTTTTTTATTAAATATTTGGATGTACTTTGCTACTCTATTAAAGACGACCGCCCCAGTCAAACTGCCAATTAGTAACCTCTCCCTTTTATTTTTTTATAACTTATAAAGGTAAACATTAACCCAACCTAAGTTTTAAGGTTTCCACTTTCCGTTAAACTTTCCTGTACTGGACATTGAGAATGACGGCTTTGTCTATCGACTTTCCTATTCTCTATTAACGAAGGTTGTTGTAGATTAACGTGATAACTAACTACAGTAAAGCTGCATAGGGTCTTCCCGTCCCCCTGGAGGCAACCCGCATCTGCACGGGTAATTCAATTTCACTGAGCAAGTTGTAGAGACAGTGAGGCCCTCGTTACATTATTGATACCGGACCACATTTAATGGCCAATTTATTTTGCTACCTTAGGATCCTCATAGTTAAGACCGCTATTAACCAGACTTTCGATTAGTCACAGAATTCTATAACCTCTCTTATATTAATGGCATCGGGCAAATTTCGACCACAATACTATCATTTACATGATTGCTGTGATCTGTGTTTTTAGTAAACAGTCGGGGCCTCCGATTATGTGTCACCGTTAACTTAAAAAGTATTAATTATATAAAAATATATCCTTACTACTAATAAAAAACGGTACCTCTTGTTGTCAAACGTATGAGGTTAATTTGCCGAGTTCCTTAACAACTTTTAGCTCTACGCCTTAGTATTCTCTACCTACGAACCTGTGTCGGTTTAGGGTACGGTAGTCTTAAGTTTATCTTTTTTAAAGGTTTTCTATTTTACTTTTCCCTTACCTATTTAATCAAACTTTCCTTAACCTTTTCCTTTTACCCCCCTTGCCTTTTTATTTCAACCCTCTATCCTTAGCCCCTTATCTTATTAAGGATAGGGAAAAGGAAAAAGGGAAGACAGGCAGGAGGAAGAGAAGGATAAGTAAAGGATAATTTAGAAAGACAAGAACAAAATATAAATTAGTATCTCAAGAATAAAAAATAAATTTAAGTTCTTACAGATAAAATTAAATTAAAAATTTTATCTCATATTAATTTCCTGATCCATTTATGGATTTTCTATTATATACTCATCAGCCAAAACTTTCGTTCTAGTCCTTAGAGGCCGCATTCACGTAAGGCGGATTAACCTTTCACTTACAACCCTTTCGTATTCGGCGAGAAGTATTATAACTTCTTTTTACGTTACTCATGTCAGCATTCTCTCTTCAGTTACCTAAAAACAATGAAACACTGTTTTATAAATAGTTAGACTGAATGTTCTACTACCTAGGTTATCAATTAAAATTAAAATCAATTAAAATTAAAATCAATTAAAATTAAAAATAAAATCAATTAAAAATAAAATTTTTGTTTTTTGTTTTTTAATTCAAAACCAACACGATATCGGTTGATTATTTTAGACCCGTTAAATTTTCGGCGCTACAATCTAGACTGCTGATGCGTTGTTACATACGATCATTATAAGAAGCTACTTCCAAGCTCACTTCACAGCTGTATCCGATTTTAAACATCCTTAATTTCACTTAATAATCATTTGGGACCTTGATCTGTGTTCTCGGCTGTTTCCGTCTTGACTATCCAACTTAGCATGAATAGTCTGAATATCTACCATCAATTTATGTACTTCCGAGATTCGCTTCCATAGGTAAGATTTTCGAGGTCCCCACAACCTAAACGCCTAAAAGACGATATTATATTAAAATACAATAACTCTTAAACTTGTTGGGAATTGCCTTGCTGTACCTCCATAAATTTTGTGTAGATGTCATACTTAAATATGTTTCGGTAGAAAACCAGATAGCACCAGGTCAGATTGGCATTTCACCGCTTACTAAAACTCTTCGGAGAATTATGCAACATTCACCCGTTCGATCCATTATAATCTGGTCTTAGTAAGATCACCTGGCTTCGGGTCTAATAGAAGTAACTTATCCATCACTATATTAGTTTCTATCTTTTTAATTTAAAATTATATATTTTAATTTATATAAATGAAATTTAGGATAGATTTATAGTCCAGTCGCTTTCGCTAGGGCTTTTAACCTTGCTACTCCTATTAACTTGCTGACCCATTATGCAAAAGGTACGCCGTCATTCTTTCTTAAAAAATTTCGACTGCTTATAGAGTTACTAATTCAAGATCTATTTCACCGGCACCTATTTATTTTTAACTTTTTATTTTTAAATATAAATAAATACTCTTATGTTTCTTTAAACCATTGCTTTTCAAACTTTTCCTTTACAGTACTTTTTCACTATCGCTAAATTTATAATACTTAGCCTTAGAGGATGGTTCCCCTTTGTTCCGACAAGTTAACTCTCATCGTACTTGTTATATTTTTATTTTTATAAATTTACAGGATTTATTGTATTTAACCTTCTTTGAACAAAGATTTTAATTTTTAAATAAAATTTTTGTAAATTAACTCTTTCTTTCCTATATTTTTTATTAATTATAATTAAATTATAATTGAAAATATGCTACTAAAATTAGTTAATTTTTTCAATTTATAAGAAATAATTTTAGGCTAATCCGATTTCACTCACCATTACTCTCGGAGTCTCGGTTGATTTCCTTTCCTTTCCTTACTAAAATGTTTTACTTCAGGAAGTAATAATTAAAAGGTTTCCCTTAGGATCGCTTTCACGATAAATAATTTAATATTATGAAAGCATTTGGTTGACACCTCCTTTTTTATAAATTTGCTTGTGCTATCCTTAATAACCCCTTTGAATTACTTTTTTTATATTTTTTTGATGTTATACTATATTGTCATCGATACTTTTATATTAATTTAATTTAAATTTTGACCTCCAATAAAAAAATTTATTAAATTTAATTTTTTATTTATTAATTAATTTTTAATTTTTTATTTATTAATTAATTTTTAATTTATTAATTAATTTTTAATTTTTTAAGTTTAATTTTATTTATTTTTTATTTTATTTAATTTAATTTAATTTAATTTAATTTTTTTATTTTAATTTATTATTTTTAATAAAAAAGGGCTTATGTCCTATCCTTTTCCTTTCCTCCTTCGGACCCCTGCCCTCCTTCGGATGCTTGCCCTTCCCCTTATGCCCTTACCCTTACCCTTATTAAGGTAAGGAAAAGGATAGGAAAGGAAAGGAAAAGGATGGGCACAAGGCTAAGGGCAAGGGCAGGTAAAGGAAAGAAAAGTAGGGGCAAGAAGAAGGCCGGTGGAGTTTTGGAGAAAGATAGACTCGAACTATCATATTTGTAATGCAAATACAACTGATTACCATTATCAGATTTCCCCTTAATAATTTAATATTTTTCCTTTACTGTTTTATATCCATGCTCTGCACTATCCCTTTCCTTCGGATCATTGCAATTAAAGGATAAGGATAAGGCGTAGACGGACGGATCGGACTAAATTAATTAATTTTTAATTTTTTATGGTAGGCGCGACTCGAACACGCTATATGTCTCCCACCCAAAGGGAGCGACGAACCAGTTTGTCATCTACCATTATAAAATTAAATAAAATAAAATTAAATAAAATAATAAAATAGAAATAAAAATAAAAATAAAAATTTTTAAATTTTTTCACATTTTAGTCAAATTAGTTACTTTTATAATAAAAAAAATATTATGGCCTTACCTTGTTACCTGCTTAAATTAAGGGAAAATAAGGAAGATATAAGTGTAAGGGGGGTTTATTTATGTTTATTATAAAAATAATTTATTTTTTTTAGTTTTAATTACTTAATTTTAGTAACTAGTTTTTATTACTTAATTTAGTAATATACATTCTAATTACTTGTTGGAATGTATATAATGGTAAAATATATTTAGAAAAGATATAAACTAATGCTAATAAAGTAATAAATGCAAAAGATAATTGATTAACAAAGTAAAATGGAATTAGTTGTGGCATTTTTTAATTTATTTTTGTTTTTAATGTTCTTTACACCAATCCTTTCCTTTCCTTACCTCTCTTTTTCTATTTTCCCTCCCTTACCCTTTGTTACCCTTATTTTCTACCCCTTATTTTTATCCCTTTCCTCCTTCGGACACCTGCCCTTGCCCTTGCCCTTCCCCTTATGCCCTTTATAAGGATAGGAAAGGAAAGGAAAAGGATAGGGCATAAGGGTCTTCCGAAGGAGAAGGCGGGGCAAGGGCAAGAAGTATCCGAAGATATGGTATATAGGGGCAACGGCAAAGGCCGGGCTGGGATAAGGATAAAGGCAAAGGGTGGATGCATACTCCAGCCTACCCTTTATATTAAAAAGAATAGAGGGAATCTGGTAACTCTAAAAAAGGTAAGTAGGGCATATCTAGGTGAAAAAGAACTGTCTCTGCTAATAACCGATTGGACATTAGCAAAATAGTAATATTATACTATTTTATAAATGAAACATTTAAGGGTAACTAGAAAAAAAGTGAAATAACTAACTTTTTTTAAGTGAATTATGCCAAATGGCTTATGTTAATTATACTCTGAATGCTGATAGAAGTGTTTTCCTTATATCTTTAACATATGCAATCTATTCTTTAAATAAATTTATAATTTTATTTATTTTTTATTAAAAAAGAAAAATAAAAAGAAAAAGAAAATTAAAAATAACTTAAGAATTTTTCTTTTTTTTACGAGTAATCAGATTCGAACTGATGATATCTACTTGGAAGGTAGAGGCTATACCAACTTAACTATACTCGCCATTTCATTCATTCATTTTTTAGTCATTATTTTCTTTTAAAGAAAATTGTAATAAAAAAATTTATAATTAAAAACCAATTATTTAATTACTTTTTTCTTTTTTATTTATTTTTTTTTTATCAGGATCCGTCTCCCCACCTTCGGACCCTATCCTTAATAAGGGCAAGGGCGCGGGGCAAGGATTATTAAGGAGAGAAGGGCAAAGGAAAAGGAAAGGAAAAGAAGGAGTCCGTCTCCCCATCCTTATCCTTATCCTTACCTATCCTATCCTTTTCCTTTCCTTAATAAGGGTAAGGGCAAGGGCATAAGGGCATAAGGCTAAGGGCAAGGGCAAGGGGCGGGGCAAGGTAGGCGGTAGGGAGAATGCTGAGCACAAAGGCAAAAGGTAAAAGCTGGATTTTTTTTACTCATAGTAAAAAATATAAATTAATTCTTTTATTTTTATGTTATTACGTCATGTTCAACTACCTTCGGACTTGTATAACAAAAGATTAAAGTTTAAAACATATAACTAATATAAGTTTATTCATGTTATTCTTATAACTAAAAAGGAGACTGATAAAAACCAAAGTATGAGATGAGAAGGGGGTTAAAAAAATATTTTAAATATTATATTTAATAAATAATATAAAGTTTAAATAATTAATAAATATTTTTATGATATAAATTTTATTTTTTATTTAAAGTAGGGAAAGATAATACTAGTACAAGAGAAGCTAAATAGATTATCACTAATCTAAATTCATTTAACATTGAAAAATCAACTAAAATAGGAGCAAAGACTATAAATAATAAAGATAATAAACCTAATGTTATATAAAGAGCATAAGTTGTAACTATCCCAGTATCTAATTTAGCAATATTGATTCCTGTATTAGTAAAAGCATTAGATAAACCATAAGGACCTAAAAGTTCAATAGCACCTCTATCAATTTCTTTAGAAATTGTATAACCCAATAATAATCCTTTAGAAATAAAGTAGTGATTATAAATTACATCAAAATAGTATTTACCATTTAAGAATCCATAAATTTTTCTACCTAGCCCGAAGGGAGAATTATCAGTTAATTGATTAATAAATTCAGGATGTTTATGATACAAGAATAAAGCTAATACTGCTCCAACTAAACTTAGAATAGCAGGTAATAATTTAATTATTAGATTTAATGAGAATTCTGCTTCAATAATAGAAATATTATTAGGATGAATAAATAAAGAATTTCCAAAGAAATCAGATCCTACTCCAACAAATAAATCAGAGAAAACAAAACCAAATAATATACTAAATAAAGCTAAAATAAATAATGGAACTATTATAGCTAAATCTGACTCATGAGAATTTAAATAAGACATTTTTGAACCATTAGGTACAGTTAAGAAAACTAAACTTATTAATCTAAAACTATAAAATGCAGTTATACCTGCAGTAATAGTTCCTAATATATAAGCATATAGACCACTAAATGTATATTGTCCGAAGGCTAATTCTAAAATTAAATCTTTACTATAGAAACCTGTAAGGAAAGGAGTAGCTAATAAACTTAGAGATCCTACTAACATAACTGAATAAGTAAAAGGTAAAAATTTTATTAAACCACCCATTTTTCTAATATCTTGTTGATCTGCAAAAGAATGAATTACCGCTCCTGCCCCTAAAAATAATAATGCTTTAAAGAAAGCATGATTTACAGTATGCATTAATGCTACATTATATTGACTAAGACCAACAGCCATAACCATATAACCTAATTGACTTATTGTACTGAAAGCAATTATTCTTTTTAAATCATTCTGAACTAATCCACTGGTTGCTGCAAAAAAGGCAGTTGTGGCTCCTATTAAGGTGATAATTAATAAAGCTGTGGAACTGTATTCTAAAATAGGAGAAGATCTTAATAATAAATAAATTCCAGCTGTTACTAGAGTGGCAGCATGAAGTAAAGCACTTACTGGAGTAGGAGCTTCCATTGAACCAGGTAACCAAGAATGGAATGGAATATTAGCTGATTTAGCCATAGCACCCATAAATAGTAATAAAGAAATAATGGTAATTGCAGTTTCATTCATATAAGGAGCTAAACTAAAAATTGTTGCATAATTTAATGAACCAAATAAGGCAAAAATAGCAAAGAAACCTATACTCATCCCCATATCACCTACTCTATTCATAGTAAAAGCTAAGATAGAAGCTTTATTTGCTTGAATTCTAGTAAAATAGAAATTAATTAGTAAATAAGATACTACACCAATTGACTCCCAACCTATAAACATAACAAAATAATTACCTCCACTTATTAATACTAACATACCAGCTGTAAAGGCTGATAAATAAGACATAAATCTTTGAACGTGAGGATCTTCTGACATATAAGAACTACTATAAATATGAATTAAACTTGAACAATATAATACTGCTAATCCTAAAGACACGGTTAATTGATCAAAGAAAAACTCCCAAGATATTGACATTATTTCTGAATCTACCCAACTACCTAAATTAATAGAAACTGGAGAACCACAGATACCTACCTCATAGAAAGCGATAGTCATTAAAACAGAAGATAAGATTAAACATGTACAAGTAATATAAAGAGATCCGGTAATTCCTACTTTTCTTCCCATAAAACCTGATACAATTGAACCTAATAAAGGTAAAATAATTATTGAAAGATACATTATGTTCTTAAAGAAATAGTTCCTCTTAATCTATAATAAGCAACAAGAATACTTAAACCAATTACAGATTCTGCACCTGCTATTGATATAATATAAATACTAAATGTTTGTCCAACATTATCATCAAAACCATATGATGAAATTAATACTAATAGAGTTACTGCTAGTAACATAATTTCTATGGCTATAATCATTAGAATTATATTTTTTCTATTTAATATAAACCCTAAGATACCAATTAAAAATAAAAATAATGAAAGATTCATAGTTATGTATTTGTTAAAATCTTTATAGAAACGGGTAATGAGTGAATTTATTTTGTTTTTATTTTAAGAATTAGAATAAGAATAAGAATAAGAATTAGAATTAGAATAAAAATAAGAATAAGAATTAGAATAAGAATAAAATTAAATAAATTATTTTTTATTTTGTTTTTATTGTGTGTTTATTTTGTTTTTATTAAGTCCAAAGAATTAATTTGAGAGGGGGTAATTTTTTATTGTTAATTTAATCTTTAAGTATAAATGTGAGAATAAATAATAAAATCTTTTATTTTTATTTCTTTTACATCTTTCATCTTTCAGTTTAAATTAATAATAAAATTAAACAATTTTTATAAATTTCAAGAGGAAAAAGGGTCCGTCTTCGCCTTGCCCTTCCCCTCCCCTTTAGCCCCATCCTTTATGCCCTTAGGCCCTTACCCTTATTAAGGAAAGGAAAAGGATAGGGCAGGGGAGGGGCAAGGTAGGTAGGGCAAGGGTATGAGGGGAAGGATCCGAAGGTCCGGCCTAAAAGCATTAAGCTCCACCCCAGAAATATACAGCTAAGAATAAGAATAACCATACAACATCTACAAAATGCCAATAAGCAATTGCAGCTTCAAATCCTTGGTGGTGTGATTTTGTTAAATGATAGTTTATAATTCTAACAAATCCTACTAGGATAAAAATTGTTCCTACTATTACATGTAATCCATGTAATCCTGTAGAAGCATAGAAGGCTGACCCATATACACTATCTGACATTGTGAAACCAGCTTCTGAATATTCATAATATTGTAATCCTGTAAATAAAATTGCAAAAATTATTGTTAATAATGTTCCATTTATAGCTGCTTTTCTATTTCCTGCTATTAAAGCATGGTGTCCATATGTAATAAATGCACCAGAAGAAAGTAATAAAATTGTATTTAATAAAGGAATAGCAAAAGGATCTAAAGGAGTTATTCCTAATGGAGGCCAAGATCCTCCTATTTCTATTGCTGGAGATAAACTTGAATGGAAGAAAGCCCAGAATACTGATAAGAAAGCAAATACTTCACTTACAATGAAAAGGAATACACCAATCATTAGACCATTTTTTACTTCTCTTGTGTGGCAACCTAATAAAGTTGCTTCACTTATTACATCTCTGAACCATAATGCCATACCAGAACTTGTTAATAAAAATCCTAAAGTTAAAATTAGACCACCATTATTAAATCCGTGCATATACAATACAGCACCTGTTGTTAAAGTTAAAAGTGAAAAACTTAATAAAATAGGCCAAGGTGAAGGATCTACTAAATGATAAGGAAAGTATTGAAATTTGATTTTATTATTATTCATTTTTTAGATAATTATCTTCATTTTTTTTATACCAAGGTTTAGTTATCTTTTTGTTTATTTTCTAATTATCTCTTTCCATCCTTCCAAAACCCTTGCCTTTTTCCTAGCCAATTGCCCCTATCCTTTTCCTTAGCCCATTCCCTTATACCCTTTGGCCTTATCCTTTATGCCCTTATGCCCTTAGCCTTATTAAGGAAAAGGATAGGATGGGCAGGGGTCCGTCTTCGCCTTATCCTTATTAAGGCAAGGAGTCCGTCTTCCGAAGGAGAATGGCGGTGGAGTCCGAAGGCGGCGGAGGGAAAGGATAGGGGTCAGGGTAAGGGCAAGGGGTGGAACCCGCATGCATGCAGGGAAAGGTAGGGTTAGATTCTAGACCCTCATCTAAATTGAAATTAGACAAATGGTTGACAGGAAAATAGGAAAAGGAAAAGATAAAAGATATTAAATTATATAATATTAAGAACAAAAGTTTCTTGTAGACAGTCTCTTCTTTCGCCCCTCCCTTAGCCTTGCCCTTTAATAGGAAAGGAGTCCGAAGGCGGGGAGCGAAGAGGGTGAAGGTCACGCCTACTCTTGGTTGCTAGAATTAGTGAATTCTTTAATCTTATATGAGTTCAGATTGTAAATTCTACTACTCTTTTAAAATTAAAAAAGGGACTTTAAATTAATTTTTTTTGTTCTTTTTATATAACTTAGCTTAATTAGATTTACTAAATTTAAAATATACTAATTAAGTAAAAAATAATAAATTTATACAGGTACCAATTAATGAAAGCAATATAAGTACAACAAATATTATTTCTATTATGATATATACTATATTAATATTTTTAAAATATAAAAATAATTTTTTATATTTAGGATACTTTTCTTCTAGGTTACTATTTTGTAAGAGATATATAAATAAAAAATAACCTCCTATTTGTATAATACACCATAATATTAAAATTGATAACATAAAAATACCATAAATCATTTTATGATACCCACTTAAACTTGAACTAGTGTTAGTTATAATATCTAAATTTACAAATGGAAATAAAGAATAAATATAATTAGAATTATACATGTTGTTTTTTAAAGATATAAAAAAACCCTTAACCTGATTTATTAAACTGAGAATTTTAGCTCTTTTATTTAATTTAGAATTTAATTTATTAATTTTTCTTTTTAATTTATTTGGATTCTCTTTATACGAGATAAGTTTATAACTATAAGAGATATACTCTAGATCAATAGTATGAAGTTCTGCACCTTCTAATATTTAAAAATTCTAAAAAGAGAGAACATAATAGCTCTAAATCTTTTTTTTTTGATACATTAATTAAAGGGGATATACTTTTGTATTCTGAGTTAAAATCTATTACTTTAAATTGTATTAAAAAAATTTGATCCTCTTCTATATTATTTATTTTCTCTTTCCAAAATTCATTTAAAGATTTAATTATCTCATTGGTACTTAAAAGTTTATTATTTAATTTATATTTATACATCTCCCATTTAGGTGAATTATGAATTATGTTATTATTAGGGTTAGTCATTTTTGTTATATTTATATTTTTTTTTTTATTTTTTTTTTTTAGAAGAGTTAGAAAAGTAATTTATTTAGATTAGTGTAACTCTTAAGTACTAATTTAGTTTAATTTAAAATTATTAAATTAAAGAAAGTCACATTTTACATTTATACTTTTATACTTAAAAAAAGGAAAAATAACGGTCAGCATCTTATGATGCTAGTATGATTAATTTACTAGCCTAAAGGAGGCTGGAGCCTACATGAAAAAAATGGGGGAGGGGGTTAAAGGTTAATAATCCTATTGTTAATTTTTTTTATTATATTTTTTTTACTTTACTTTTATTTAGGTTAGGTCATTAAGATTAAATAATTTATATAAATTATTACACCTAATACACAGAAAATTAGAAAAATATTATATATCATAGTCATTTCTAAAAATTTTCTTCGAATTCTGATAAATTTCGCTATTTTAGGATATTTATTTTCTAATTCTAGTTTAATAATTAATTTATCCCCGTAAATAGTAAAAATTACACTCATCATACAATAAAATATAACGATAGAGCCACTAATGTGCACCACAGCTCCTAACTGCTCATGAGTTAGTTCCGTTAAGAAAGAATAAAAATTATTATAATTTTCGTTAAGATTTAAATTATTAATATCACCTAAAAAGTCTTTTTTATCATCTTCTTTAAAATACTTTTGTATTAAATGATCGTTTCTTATATTATTAACCAAATAATATAAAACATCTGCGACTATAGTGCTTCCAATTATAATGGAAATAAACAATGGGTAGGGGAAAGGATAAGGGAAAATTAGTGTAATTTTTTGTAAAATAATTTTTAACATTTCATTTTTTTTTTTCTTTTTTTTAGAAGAGATAATTTTTTTTTTTAGATTGTTATATTCTCTTAATTACAATCTCTAGTTTAAATGAAAAATTAATTAGAGTCCTTTTCCCTTGACCCTTTATCGCCTTGCCCTTATGCCCTTTTCCTTTCCTTAATAAGGGCAAGGAAAAGGATAGGAAAGGAGGGGCAAGGTAGGCGGGGCAAGGTAGGCCGGTCGGCGGCAGGGAAAAGGAGAAGGGGGGGGGGGGGCAAGCGGAGGGGGTTTATCTTTATTATCTTTTTTTTAGATATTAATTTTACACTATTAAAAAGTTTTATTTTTTTTTATAATCTATTAGTTTTCCTTCTTCCTCTAATAACCAAAGAAAAGCTTTTTCATATCCTGAAAACCTAAATCTATAAAGTTTTCAACTTAAAACTTATCTTTATATTTGATTAACTGTAAACTTAATGATTTTTCATTATTTTAACTATTATCTTTAAAATTTCGATTTATCTCATATCTTTTTAAATTAGAATAAATAAAAATAAGAAAAATATCACAAGTATAAGTGAGATTATTTAAAGTATTCTAAAAAATATAATTAGAATTAAAAAAATTATATTTATTTCTATTGTAATTTTTATAATAAAATTTAACAAAAGTTATAATTGCTTTTATTTAAAGAAATAGTATTTATAAATTTTTTATTCTTTTTTTAATTTTATTTTTTAATAGATTTTTAACTTTTAAGTTTATACCCAAAATTTGATCATTATGATAATTTCTAAAATAACTATCTTTAATTTCTTCTTCAGATAAGTCAGTCCGAAGGAGATCTTCTATTTCTTTAGTTATATATGCTAATTTAGAATTTAATTCAGAAATTTCTGTTTCTGTCATTGTAACTATTTTTTGTAATTTTTCAATGTTTTTACTTAATTTAAAAAATTTTGTTCCAGACCAATTTGATTTTTTAATTTCTTTTTTATTATTTAATAAAGTTAATTTTTCTTTTTCTAAACTAATAATATTATTTTTTTTAGTTAAAACATTTTTTTTATTTTCTTCTATTAAATCATAGATTTGTGATTTTATAGTTAATAATTTTTTAACCATAATTGATTTCATTATTGTAGTATCTGTAATTAGACTTTCACTTAACTTTTCTATAGTTAAATTATTTTTTGAAAATAAATTTTTATATTTAAAACTATTATAAACATCCACTGCTTTAAAATCCAGTTTCATTAAAAAATTACTTAAGTTATATTGAGTAGTTGAGAATAGTTCACGGTTATTTGCTCTTCCTCCACTAATTATAATATTTAAATTTTTAAATATTAATTTCACAGTTAACAAATTTAAATCCTCAAAAACAAATAAACAATTATTTAATTGTTCATTTAAATAAATTTCTTTTCCATGAACACCTTCTCTACTAAATATATCCTCCTGTCCTTCCCCTGTTAGGTTAGGTTCCGAATTTAGTGAAGGATCCGAATTTACCGAAGGTCGCTCAGCATGCTCAGCATACGAACCCTTCGGACCCTGCTCTGTGGGAATAAAGGGCCGTTGGTGGTTAAAAGTAGGGAGAGGTAAAAAACTATTAAATAGCACATTTAATAGTGTAGCTGTTTTGTCAGCAAAGTATTCCTTATTAGGAATATTTATATTCTCTATTTCTCCATTTCTCATATTAGATAATAAGTATATTAAAGGTATATTAAATTCATGTAATTTATTATTATGAGTTTTAACTTCAGCTTTCATAAAATTCCTATCTCCCACTCTGATTATAATTAAGTTTTCATTACTTTCTAAATCTTTTAACTTTTCAATATTAAAATAATTAGTGTAAATAAAACTACCAATTAAATGAGTAAGATTATTTTCTGTATGAAATTTATCTAGACTTCTAGATAAACTAGCAAGTAAAAAAAATTTATTTTCCATTATTATTTTTGTTTTTTTTTTTATTTTTTATTAATAAGAGAATTAATTATTTTTTTATTTTTTGTTTTTTGAAATATATTCTCTTAATTTATTTCAAATTTTATTGTTATAACTTATTATATTAAACTAATCTAATACTATATAAGAATTTATATATTTTTATTTTTGGGTAAGGTAAGGAAAAGGATAAGGATAAGGTAAGGGAGGGGCAAGAGGGGGAGGGGATAAAGGGGCGCCGGGGATAAATTCTATTGATTATTTTTATTTAAAATTTAAATGAGAGGGGGTTATAGTTTATTCTTTTTATATAATAAAAATATTTTATAAAAAAATAAGTTAAAATTTTTTTAAATTGTTAAATTTTATAACTATGAAGCACTATCTACCCATAGTAAGAAATCTTGTGTTGAAACAGCTTCTATGGCTATAGGCATAAATCCATGCCATACTCCACAGATTTCTGAACATTGTCCATAGAATGTTCCTGTTCTTTCAATTAAGAATGAAACTTGATTTAATCTACCTGGAACAGCATCTAGTTTTAAACCTAAAGAAGGAACAGCATAAGAATGAATTACATCAGCACCTGTAACAATTAATCTTATATGGCAGTCAACAGGAACTATTAATTTATTATCTACATCTAATAATCTAAATTGCCCTAATTCTAAATCAGATTCAGGTAACATATAACTATCAAAATCTATAGCATCTCCACTATCTGTAACAAAATCAGATAATTCGTAAGACCAATACCATTGGTGACCAACAGCTTTAATTGTTAAAGTAGGAGAAATTACTTCATCCATTAAATAAAGTAATCTGAAAGAAGGGAAAGCAATAGCAATTAAAATTAAAGCAGGAGTAATAGTCCATACTAGTTCCACTACTGTCCCGTGTGTTAAATATTTATGAGCTATTGGATTTTTTTTAGTATTGTAGTAATAAATTATTGAAAATAAAGCCCAGAAAACTGAGAAACTAATAACAATTAGATAGAATCCAATAGTATTATGTAATGTAACAATACCTGTAAATCCAGGAGCTGCACTATCTTGAAATCCTAATTGCCAAGGTTGAGGTGCATCATTAAAGATTGTATTGCAAACAGAAAAAAAGTTTAACATTTTGTTTTTAATATGATAAATTTTGATCTTAATTTACTTTATCCTCTGAGAAATGAAATTCTATTCAAATTAATTTAATTCTTGTAAATAACATTTAAGAGTCAAATATTTTTTTTTACAATAATTATTAATAGCAAAAATGAAAAATATCTTAAGATTAATCTAAGTTTTTAAATTCTTATATTACAAAAATAAAACCTAAATAATATATTAAAGTCCTTGCCTTTTTCTTCTCCACTTCATCCTATTTCGCCTCTAGCCCGTCTTGCCCCTCCCCGCCTCCTGCCTTCTTCTTGCCCCTCCCCGCCTTCTCCTTCGGAAGAGCCACCCCTCCTTCGGACCCTTATGCCCTTACCCTTGCCCTTATTAAGGTAAGGAAAAGGATAGGAGGGGCAAGGGGCAAGGGGAGGGGCAAGGAGTCCGTCTCCCCACCTTCGGACCCTATCCTTAATAAGGGCAAGGGCGCGGGGCAAGGGGTAGGTGGAGGGGGTCAGGGCAAGGGCAAAGGAGAAGGCCGGACCCTTACACTTTTTCCCTTTTTCCTTTTTAGGCCCAGGGCCAGGGCCAAGGACAGGCTAGGACGCAAAGTTTAAAAGGAAAATGATTTTTACAGGAAAAAGAGCGGGGTTTAGTAGAAGGGTTTATTTTAAAAGCTTAAAAAATAAAAAAAAAAAATTTTTTTTAAAAAGAATATAGGATATTTAAGTACAAGTTAAAAGATTATAAGAAAGGTTATTGTTAAATTTGTAATATAATCTAAGGAATAAAGGATTTGAACCTTTAAAAAAAATTGTGTCGAACTTTTTATTTTTCTGTTTTTGTTGTTTTTTTTTTCCAAGTTACCTTCATTTTGTTTAGGTAATAATTCCTTTTATAAAGAGAAATTAAAATAAAAAATAAATAATAGAATGATAAATTCTATATTCTATCATAAATTTTAACTTTAAATTAAAGAAAGTCTTTCCCTTTTTATTGGGGTCCGTCTCCACCGGCCTTGCCCCGCCGGCCTTCGGACTCCACCTACCTTGCCCCTCCCCTTCCCTTATGCCCTTATGCCCTTATTAAGGAAAAGGATAGGATGGGGCTAGGGGGGACGGACTCCTTGCCCTTATTAAGGATAAGGATAAGGATAAGGGTCCTTCTCCCCACCTTCGGACCCTATCCTTAATAAGGGCAAGGGCGCGGGGCAAGAAGAAGGCGGAGGGCAAGGGGTCGCCAAGAAAAGGAAGGATTGTTTGATAGGATGAAGGGGGTTATTATAAAAATATTATTTTTTTTTATAAGAATATAATTATTATTTTTTATGAAAAAGATTTTACCTTTTTATCTTACCCTTTTATCTTATGAATTTATCCTAAGGCAGAAATTAGAAATTAAAAATTAAAAATGAGAGTAAAAAAGAAAAATTCCAGGTAAGAGGTAAAAAGATAAATAATAAAGTATAAATTATAAATTATAAGTTATTTGTAAAAAGATAAACTTAAATTATTTTTTGCTTTCAAATAATGTTAAGTCGAAAAGACTATTTTCTATGATTCCAATTACAGGAATAATTACTAAGAACCAAGAAAAATAGAAAGCAGTAGCAATTTGTCCTATTTCAACATAAGGTGTATTAGGGTGTTGATATCCAATCCAGAATAAAATGATAAAATCTACAACAAAGAACCAGAAAGCTAATTTCATTGCTGGTCTAAATTGATTTCCTCTTATTCTAGAAACATCAGTTATTGGTAAAATTAATAAAATTACTAAAGAACCAAACATAGCTACTACTCCTAATAATTTATTAGGAATTGATCTTAAAATTGCATAGAAAGGTAATAGATACCATTCAGGTACAATAGATGCAGGAGTAACCATTGGATCGGCAGGAATATAATTATCACTATGACCTAATAAATTAGGATAATAGAAGATAATAATAGATAAAATTAAAAAGAATGCCAGGAAAGTAATTAGATCTTTAAAAATAAAATAAGGATGCATTGCAAATCTATCCCCATTAGAAGTTACACCATTAGGATTGTTTGAACCAGGAGTATGAAGAGCAATCATATGAGCAATAGCTAAAGCAGCTAATAAGAAAGGTAATAAATAATGTAAAGAAAAGAATCTGTTAAGTGTAGCATTGTTTACACTGAAACCACCCCAGATTAACTCTACAATATCTTGACCAAATACAGGTATAGCAGATAAAAGGTTTGTAATTACTGTTGCACCCCATAAACTCATTTGACCATAAGGTAACACATACTATTAAGACTTACTTATAAAAAAAATACTCTTTCTTTTATGCACGGATCCGTCTCCCCTGCCCTTGCCCTTATGCCCTTTATGCCCTTTATGCCTTTATTAAGGATGGGAAAGGATAGGTAAAGGAGGGGCAAGGTACCGAAGGAGGGACAGGCCCTGTGTTTACCTTTTCATCTTATGCCCTTGCCCTTGCCCTTGCCCTTCCCCTTATGCCCATCCTTTATAAGGGCAAGGATAGGGTCCGAAGGAGGAAAGGAAAAGGATGGGCATAAGGGTAAGGGCATAAGGGCAAGGGCAATCCTTTCCCTCCCCTATCCTTATCCTTTCCTTAACCCCATCCTTTTCCTTTCCTTAGCCCCTTTCCTTTCCTTAACCCCTAAATAGGGTCCGTCTTCGCCTTATCCTTTTCCTTTCCTTACCCATCCTATCCTTTTCCTATCCTTGCCCTTTCCTTTCCTTAATAAGGGCAAGGGCAAAGGATGGGCATAAGGGCAAGGGCATAAGGGCATAAGGCTAAGGGCCTAAGGCTAAGGGTCCGAAGGCGGGGAGGGGAGGGGCAAGGATTATTAAGGAGGGAAAGGCTAATGGCAAGAGCATAACGGATAGGGGCTAAGGATGAGGGCGTGGGGATCGGACGATATGACTTTTATAATTTTAGGTAAAAATTAAATAAAACAGTTAAATTTTATTAAAAGAAGTTAAGTTAAGCCAAAGTAAAAATGAATAATTTAATTAAATTCTTTGTTTTTGCTTTTAATAATATAAATTAATTTTTATTCTAAAAATAAAAATAAAGAAGCCTATAATTTAATGGTAGAATAATTTCTTGATGAGGAATCTGTAGAAGTTCAAATCTTCTTGGGCTTAAATAAAAAAATAAATATGAAGATTGTTCGAGTGTATTTATTTTATTTTATTTTATTTTAGCATAAAAACTAAAATAAAATTACTTACCCTTAAAAAATATATTATATTTTAAATAATTAATAAATATAAATATATAACTTTAATTCTTATACCTCTATTATTATAATAAAATAAAAATAAAATAATTTTTTTTATTTTAATTTAACTTTATTTAAATTTTGATTTTTTATAAAAATCTTTATCTAAAATTATTAATAAATATTATATATTTATTAATAATTAAAAAGATAATAAAAAAATAACTAATTATAAAAATGAGATTATTGAAAACTCACGTACTTCTTAGACTTTTTAATTCTTACATAATAGATTCTCCTCAACCTGCTAATATTTCATATTTATGGAATTTTGGTTCTTTATTAGCACTTTGTTTAGGAATACAAATTTTAACGGGAGCCTTTTTAGCTATGCATTATCAACCTAATATTGATTTAGCTTTTAACTCCGTAGAACATATTATGAGAGATGTAAATAATGGATGGATTGTTAGATATGCACATGCAAATGTTGCTTCTTTTTTCTTCATTTTTGTTTATGCTCATATAGCCAGAGGATTATATTATGGATCATATAAAGCACCAAGAGTATTAGTATGGTCAATCGGAGTTATTATCTTAATTTTAATGATTTGTATTGGTTTCTTGGGTTACCCACATAGCCCAAAATGGTATAGTGTAAAAATAAAAAAGTTATAAAAAGATACAAAAGATAAACAAAGAATGCTGTAAAAACAGATAAGTAAAAAAATAGTACAAATTGTATTTTAGTGATTCTTTAACTTTCTTGTCTCCACCTACCTTGCCCCGCCTTTCCTTAACCCCATCCTATCCTTTTCCTTTCCTTAATAAGGGTAAGGGCATAAGGGCATAAGGGAAGGGGAAAGGGTCAGGGAGGTGAAAGGAGGGGCAAGGGGCAAGGGGCAAGGGGCTAGGGGTCGCCAAGGAAAATAATTCTAACCAATTTAAAGTTTTGATTACAAACACCTTTAAATAAAAATGCTTATATTAAATATTTAAGTAAAATAGAAGTATGTAACATAAAATTCTTTAAAGTTAAACCTTTAATGATAAACATAAAAATTTTTTATAAGAGATAAGAGTATTTAAAGAAATAACTTTAAATTAATTATAAAAACATATAAGATAAATAATTATAATACAAATAAAAAATAATAGAATAGTAAATTTATCAATTAAATAAATATCTAATACTTAAATTATTGTTTATGTACTTAATCTTTTAATAACTATACTTTATTTTATAATATACCATAGTCCCATTTATTAATAATCTTTTTGCAATCTTTATAGAAAAAAAAGATAAAAATGGTATAACCTGACGGGGTTATAAAATAATCTTAAGATTATTTGGCAATATTAGTGAAAACGATCAAAAAAGTTTAATTAAACTTTAAGATCGTCGGTCATATAAATGGTCGCGACAGACTGGGTCACTAATAGGTGGCTGAAATGCTGCTTAATGCACAGTCGGAACTTTTAGTTAAATAAAAAAAATTAAATATAGATTTAATTTATAAAAAAAATGAATAAAAAGAATAAAAATTACTTTTTATAATTATTTTTAACTAATAGAATATACAAATTTTACATTATTCTAACTTATTTTCTTTCTTTTTCTTTTTCTTTTTCTAGAGTTGAACTATTCTCTCCTTTTCCTTTCCTTTCCTCCTTCGGACCCTATCCTTGCCCTTATAAAGGATGGGCATAAGGGGAAGGGCAAGGGCAAGGGCAAGGATAGGAAAAGGATGGGGCTAGGGGAGACGGACTCCTGCGGCCGGTAGGTGGAGGGGTCGGGGCAAAAAGGCAAGGAAGGCCGCTGGCAGGGAGAACTTAAAATAAAAATTGAATGCTTATTTTTATATTCTCTTCTGGAGTCGAACCAAAATTAACATTTTAGAAGAATGCAGTTCTACCATTGAACTAAGAGAACTTAAATTGTATAATTTGTTTCATTTTATATGCATTATGTTTATCTGCACCTGCGAACTTTAGTAATTATTCTCTATAAATATAATAAATTATATTTTGATAAAATAAAATAAAATAAAATAAAATTAAATAAAAAAATATAATATCATATGATTTCATATAACATAATATAGTAAGAAATATTAATTTATTTTTAGTTTAATGTTTATTTTCTTTTCATTATTAATTTTTTATTTAAAAAAAAATATAAAAAGAAAGAATTAATTTCAGATTCTCGAGAGAATAAATAAAAAATAGAGTTAAGAAGGAATTGAACCCTAAAAGAAAGACTTTGCAGGTCTACTACAGAACCATCTGTAAACTTAACCCTAAAAAAACTAATATTAATTTAATTTAAAGTAATTTTTTTCTCTAATTTTAGTTTAAATTAGTTATACAATTAAAATAAATAAAGAATATGTGTTTAGGATTACGGCTTATACGGAATTTTATTTTTATTTCTTATTTATTTCTTATTTATTTCTTTTAATAAAATTTATTTAAATAAATTATTTATTAATTTTAAAAGAAACATTTACTTCAAAGTAAAATTTATATATAATTTTCTTATCTTTTTATTTTAAGAGGCTTTATATATCTTTTTATTTTAAGAGGCTTTATATATCTAATATATTATTAATTAAAAAAAATAATCAATTTTAATTATTCTTTTCCCTCCCCTCCGCCATTCTCCTTCGGAAGACGGTACCTTGTCCCTCCCTTTTTCCTTTCCTTATCCTTACCCTTACCTTACCTTTCCTCCTTCGGACCCTATCCTTGCCCTTATAAAGGATGGGCATAAGGGGAAGGGCAAGGGCAATCCACCTACCTTCTTCTTGCCCCGCGCCCTTGCCCTTATTAAGGATAGGGTCCGAAGGTGGGGAGAAGGACCCTTATCCTTTCGGCCAAATCTAAATTTAAATTCTAATTTTTAAATGAGAAAAATAAATAAATTTATTTTTTTAAATTTATCTAATTAGCTAATTATCTCTTGTTATATCCTTTAATTTAATAATAAAAAATTATATAAAATTATAAAATAAACATAAATATAAAATAATTAAATATTATAAATATAAGGCTGAGCAGATTGTAGTATAAATAGAAAAGAGTGTAGTATAAATGGTTAGTATGGCGATCTCCAAAATCACTGGTAGGTGTTCGAGTCACCTCACTCTTGAAAGTAAAAAGTCTTTGGAATTTTATTTTTTTTATTTCTTATTTTTTATTTTTTTATACGGGTTTATTGGCCGGCCTTTCGGTAAATTGCCATTTTATCCTTCCTGCTGCCACCGGCCTTCCTGCCTTGCCCCTCCCCTCCCCATCCTTTCCCTCCGCCTTCTCCTTCGGAAGACGGATCCTTGCCCTTGCCCTTATGCCCTTAGCCTTGCCCTTATTAAGGAAAGGAAAAGGATAGGGTCCGTCTTCCGAAGGAGAAGGCGGAGGAAAAGGATGGGCATAAGGCTAAGGGCATAATGGCATAAGGCTAAGGGCAAGGGCATAAGGGCAGGATAAGGAAATGGAAAGAGTCCGAAGGGAGGGGTGGGGATAAGATAAAAATAAATCTAATTTTTTAATTTTGGTAAAGCTTTTTTCTTTTTGGACTATTAATTTTCTTGAAAGAATATGTTAAAAAAAAATAAAAATAAAAATAAAAATAAAATTAGTAAAAGAAAATATATATAAATTAATTCTTTTATTCTAAATTAAAGGGCCCTTAGCTTAATAGGTAGAGTACCTAATTGTCAATTAGGGTGGTCCCAGTTCGAATCTGGAAGGGCTCGTAAAAAAAAATATAACGATATAGGAATATAAATTATTAAATAAAAAAAATTTAAAATTAGATTTAGTGTATCAAAATATTTAAAGATAAATCTTTTTATAAGAAAATTTAATTTTATATTGGGATTGTTATTTCCCCTCCTAATCTCCTACAGCTATAACATCTCCTAGGCTAATCCTGGTATGTCTCTCCACCGACCTTCTCCTTCGGTACCTTCGGTACCTTGCCCCTCCTCTTTCCTTTCCTCCTTCGGACCCTATCCTTGCCCTTATAAAGGATGGGCATAAGGGCAAGGGCAATCCACCTACCTTCTTCTTGCCCCTCCCCTTCCCTTATGCCCTTATGCCCTTATTAAGGAAAAGGATAGGATGGGGCTAGGGGAGAAGGACCCTTATCCTTTCCCTCCGCCTTCTCCTTCGGAAGACGGATCCTGACCCTTTCCCCTGCCCTTAGCCTTATGCCCTATCCTTTATGCCCTTATGCCCTTGCCCTTATTAAGGAAAAGGATAGGATGGGCAGGGAAAGGAAAGGAAAGGGGCTAAGGAAAGGATGGGGTTAAGGAAAGGAAAAGGATAGGGCATAAGGGTCTTCCGAAGGAGAAGGCGGGGCTAAGGAAAAAGATAGGGGCTAAAGGCAAAGGCAGGAAATAATCAGGCTGGAAACAAGGAACCTAACAAGGTTAAGTTAGGAGAGTTCGAATACTACGAAGACTACGGAATAAAAAAGTGGGTAACAACTAAAATAAATCTTATAAAAGAGAATAAGATTTTAATCCTCTTGTTTGTCAGACGCTATCTAAAATTTATTTAAAAAATTATGTTAGCAGCAGCAAAATACATAGGAGCAGGTTTAGCTTGCTCAGGATTAATTGGAGCCGGAGCCGGAATCGGTTTAATCTTCTCTTCATTAATCGCATCTACTGCAAGAAACCCTCAAATAAGAGGTCAATTATTCTCTTACGCAATCCTTGGATTCGCTTTAGCAGAAGCTACAGGATTATTCTCACTTATGATTGCTTTCTTATTATTATACTCATAATAAGTTATTTAATAGTTAGTAATTAATAAGAATAAGTTTATAACAATATAACCCCCTTTATTTTATTATAATTATAATTATAATTATAAGTATAAGTATAGAAGATATTTTATTTTTTATTTTTTATTTTTTATTTTTTATTAAAGGAAAGCTAAACTAATTGCCATTATACCAACATCGCTAGCTGTCGCTAAACTCTGATAAATTTTAGTACCATAACTATTTTTAGATGAAGGATTAGATGTAGAATTAGAAATAGAATTAGGTTTAGTATTAGTATTAGTAGTCGTATTAGTATTAGTAGAATTTGAAGGAGTATGATCTATTGTAATTTCTGAATTAATTTATATTAGTACTAGTGGTAGTAGTTCTAGAAGTAGGTGAAGCTGATCTAGTAGAATGATTTAATCCGAAGGCAGAAATTAGAATTATTTTGAGAGTAATCAGAAACGCTAATTACTAGAATCTCAGATTCAACTAGTCCACTGTTTTCTAACACATGACTAATCAAATCAAAAAAGTTATTCTCAAAAAAAAATATCAAAAAACAAAAACAAAACAAGTAATTAAAAATAAAATAAAAAATTTTTTACTTTTTTGATATAATTGCCGAAAACTGGAATTGAACCAATATTTAAATCTTACAAGGAATTCGTTTTACCTATTAAACTATTTCGGCTATATTTACTTTCTATTTTTTATTATAATTTATTTTTATTTATTCTTTCTCCTATACTTTACCTCCCCTATCCTTAGCCCCATCTTTTTCCTTTCCTATCCTTTTCCTATCCTTGCCCATCCTTTTCCTTTCCTTAATAAGGGCAAGGGCAAGGAAAAGGATGGGCATAAGGCTAAGGGCATAAGGGCAAGGGTAAGGATCCGTCTTCCGAAGGAGAAGGCGGAGGGGAAAGGGACGGGGCAAGGCAGGCGGGTCAGGTACCGAAGGAGGGGAAAGGAAAGGAAAAGGAGGGGCACGGGGCAAGGAGGATGCTGAGCAAAGAAAAGGGGGAGGTAATAATTAAAGAAAAAGAAATAATAAAGGGAATTATTTCTACTTAAATTCTTAATTTTTTAATTTTTATTTTTGCCCCGGGAGAGAATTGAACTCCCATATCTATATCTTCAGAATAGCGCTTTGACCACTAAGCAACCGAGGCTTTGCTTTCTTTTTTATTTAATTTATTTTCTTTTTTATTTAATTTATTTTCTTTTTTTATTTATTTTCTTTATTACAAAGAGCTAAACATTAACTTTCATTTTTCTTTCTTTATTTCCTTTTTAAATTTATAGTTTTTTTAATTTAAATTATATTATCTTTTCTCCTTTTAAATGATTATTTTTTATAATTTTAGTCTTTAAGTAAAATTAAAAGAAATAAATATTTCTATTAATAAAAAAAATATAAAAAATAAAAATATTAATACTGGCCAGCCCTTGCCTCCTACCCTGCCCATAATCCCTTTGCCTCTACCCCCTCCGGCCTGCCTTGCCCCGCGCCCTTGCCCTTATTAAGGATAGGGTCCGAAGGTGGGGAGACGGACTCCACCGGCCTTCTTGCCCCTCCTATCCTTTTCCTATCCTTGCCCTTGCCCTTCCCCTTCCCCTTATGCCCATCCTTTATAAGGGCAAGGATAGGGTCCGAAGGAGGAAAGGAAAAGGATGGGCATAAGGGTAAGGGCATAAGGGAAAGGGTCCGAAGGCGGGGAGGGGAGGGGCGAGAAGAGCCTGAGGGCATAAGGGTAGGGGCTAAGGATATGGCCAAAGGGGCTAAGGCGAAGAAGACGGTGCCACCTTTATAGCTACCTAGGAATATAAGAATGGATTATCTGGCTAAAAAGGATGCGTGCATGCAGACTGGCAAATAATTAACCGAGGTTTTTACAAAGATTGGGATAAAAATTTTTATAACTTTATTTTATTTAAATTTAAATTACTTCTTATATAAAAATATAATGTTTATATCCCTAAAATAAAATAAATTTAATCGAATAAAAAGATATTAGATAAAAATAAATTCTTTTTTAATTTAAAAGAGAAGAGCCTTTATTAGATAGAATTAAAATTAATTATAGTATATAAAATAAAATACTAAGTAAAAAAAAAAATAAATAATGATAATAATAATTTTTCTTTTTTTTTCTTATCCATCCTATCCTACCCCCTCCTTACCAAAAAAAGGGCAAAGGTAAGGAAAATATAAATAAAAAAATAAAAGGGCAGGTGATCCGATTGGTAATGGTGGTTCTCTGTAAAAGAATTGGTTAAATGTCCGTAAAAGGTTCGATTCCTTTACTGCTCAAAAACAAAACAATAAAAAAAAAACAAAAAAAAAATAAAGATAAACCTCTAAAAAAATTAGATTAAAAATTTAAAATTTGACTAACCCTCTCCGGCCGTTCCCCTATCTCTCATATTCCCTTATGGCCTGGTTCGATCCCTGCCTTTATCCCTTAATTGCAGGCTCGCCCCTCCCCTAGCCCCATCCTTTCCCTTAATAAGGGCAAGGGTCCGAAGGCGGGGAGGGGCTAGGGGAGAAGGATCCTTCGGTCCAGGATGGGGCTAGGTGTCCGTCTCCCCATCCCTATCCTTAATAAGGGCAAGGGCGCGGGGCAAGGATTATTAAGGAGAGGGGCAAGGCAGGCCGGTCGGATTATTAAGGTAGGTGACGGAAGAAGACGCAAGAAAAGTGGAGAGGTAAGGCATAAATCTAAAAAAATATAAAAAAATCCTATAAAAAAAAAATATATGATTTAATAAATATGTATATTTGGTTTTTATTTTTATTCTTATTATTTGTATATATTATAAAAATAATATATTAAATTATTTAATTCATAAATTTTTTATTTTAAGACTTTAGCATAATGGTTAATGCAGTTCGCTCATAATGGATATTATAAGGGTTCGAATCCCTTAGGTCTTATATTACATATTTTATATATATTGATACTTATTTATACACAAAATTGACCTACCCTTACTTTGACATGCGTGCGTTCTCAGCATGCATGCTCCAGTGGTCAGCATCCTTTCACTTATTCCCTCCCGCCTTCGGACTCCCCGCCGGCCTTCGGACTCCACCTACCTTGCCCCTCCCCTCCCCTTAATGAGGCAAGGGGCTAGGGGAGACGGACTCCTTGCCCTTGCCCTTGCCCTTATTAAGGATAAGGATAAGGAAAAGGATAGGAAAGGAGGGGCAAGGCAGGCGGGGATGGGGCAAGGGGCAAGGGGCACGGGGCAAGAAGGCCGGTGGACAAGTAGGTAAACCTATAATTTGAGAATTAACCTTGATTATTGTATTGTTATGTAAATTATCTAAAAAAAATAGAAATATAATTTTAATAGAATATTTTTTAATTATTTAATTAATTTATAAGAAATAATAAATAAAATTAATTAATTTAATAAAAAAATCAAATAGGGGCATTTGGTCGAGTCTGGTTTATGGCCCTCGTCTTGAAAACGAGTACTTCTTTGAAGTCGTGAGTTCAAATCTCACAGTGCCCGTTAAATAATTTATTCTTTAATTATAATTTTTAATTTTAATTTTGGACTAATCCTACTTCCCGCCCTTTTTTCCTTCGCCTTAATAATCCTTGCCCCTCACTTTGAAAGGGTCCGTCTGCTCCACCTACCTTCGGATCCTTGCCCCCATCCCTATCCTTAATAAGGGCAAGGGCGCGGGGCAAGGCAGGCGGCGGAGTAAAAGGGCTAGGGGATTCGGTAGACAAGGAAGGCCAAAGTGGGATGGGTAGGTACGTGCATGTATAAAAGTAAGTTAAAGAATAAGGACAAGGAAAAACAAAAAAAAAATAAATTAAATTATAAATAAAAAAGAAAAAAAGAAAATAAAATAAAATAAATTAAATTAATATAAAAGAGATATTAAATATTGCAATAAGCAAATACAATACGACAATCTTTCCCATCCTTACTAATCCTTCGGTCCGAAGGAAGGATATAATGTGATAGATTGTTTAAATTACAGGACGAATTTAATTTTGGTTCCGATTGAACGTTTTTCAGTAGTTTTAAGACATGCAAATCATTGTTCTGAAAATTTTTAATTTTAAAATTAACGTTTAAAACTTAAAAAAATATGAATAAGGTGTAAAGGTGAGTAATGATAAATTAGATACCTTATAGACTCTCTAAATAGGAGATAAATACTACTCTATTATAATTCTCCATTCTGAATTAAATTTTAGGATGTGATTTAATATTGCTTTATTAATTTGAATTATAAAGAGGTTCTTTTTTATTACATAATATAATAAAATAGTGAAAGTATTGATAAAAAAGCTAATTTATTAAAGAAAGGAAATTTTCCGCTATAAGATTCGATTTATTTTGTTTAGGTAGTTGGTAGGGTAAAAGCCTACCAAGCCGACGATCAATAGCCAAGTTTGACAGAACAAATGGCCACATTGGGAATGAAATGCCCCAAGTAGTGTTAACTACCAGCAGTCGAGAATATTAGTCAATGCTCGAAAGAGTGAACTAGCTAACTGAAATCACATGACTCATTCTTATAGGTGGTGAATGTGATAAGGTGTAGGGAAAAAAATGATATTACCTCACTAAAAGTGTTGTCCAAATCTGGTGCCAGAAGACTCGGTAAGACCAGAAACGCAAACGTTAGTCATCTTAATCAGGCGTAAAGGGTATGTAGGCAGCTTTGAAAGTTTTATTTTTATACAAAGGCTCTATTTAAATTAAAAAAAAAATAGTGAAAATAAAATAAATTAAAGCTAGAATCAAATAGAGGAAAAACCAAATAATACTTAGAGTAGGGATGATATCCATAGATACTAAGGGGAATACTAAGGGCGAAAGCTTTTTTTCTACTAATGATTGACGCTGAGAAACGAAGGTGAGAATAGGAAATAGGATTAGATACCCAGATACCTCTCACTGTCAACGATGAATGGTGGTTGTTAGTTTTAATAAAAACTGGTGACGATGTTAACACGATAACCATTCCGCCTTGCGAGTACGGTTGCAAAACTGAAACCAAAAAAATTAGTCGGTCTCGAAGCAAACGAAGTGAAGCATGTTATTTAATACGACAATACGCGTAAAACCTTACCAGACCTTGCATATCTAGCGACCTTTAGCTGCACAATTAAATATTTTACTTTAAAATTTAAAATTTATTTTTATTAACCAAAGTGAAATTGCCCTTTAATTTTTTATTGTCTTGAAAAAGATAAGGAAAATAAAAAGGATAAGAAAACAAGGAAAATTAAAATAGTTTAAAGTTAAAATAGAATAGGTAATACAAGTGGGGCTAGGGAGAGTGAGTATATTTTTAAATTTTAATTATTTAATTAATCTTAAATATTATTTTTGAAAATAATACGCAGATACAGGTGTTGCATGGCTGTCGTCAGTCCGTGTTGTGAAGAGTGAGGTTAACTCCACTAACGGACGCAATCCCTGTTGTTAATTTATACTTAACAATTAATGATTCTGATAGAGTTTCATTTGGGGCTAAGACAAGCCGTTATGGCCCTAATGGTCTGGGCTATAGACGTGCCACATAAACTTTTACAAAGTGATGCAAAACTTTACCTACTCTAATTTTATTAGAAGGTAATAAGGAAAAGCTAATCATTAAAAAAAGTTCATATATTAAATTATAGACGGATTGTCGCCTGCAATTCGGCGACATGAAGAAGGAATTTCGAGTAATCGTTGATCACTACGCAACGGTGAAGATAGCATTCGTGATGAACTAACTGTCTGTCGCTGGGAAGAAGCTTAACTTGGGGGAAACTGCTACAAAAATAAAACTTTAACTTAATTATGCCTTTCTTTAATAATAACAATTATTTTAGAAAATTAAATTATTTAATTTTTGGTTAGTTTTGAATTACATATTCTTGTATTTAGTTATAAGAAGTAGTAATTTTATTTAAAAACATTTATGTTAAGATATTTAGTATCTGTTAACCCATTTAAGTAACATCTCAAAAGTCATAGCAAGGTAGCTGTACTGGAAAGTGCAGCTGGAAAATAAAAAATATTGCATTTAACCCCCTCGCTTGCTATCCCCGCATCCCTAGCCCTTGACCTCCCACATTAATAATCCTTTTCCTTATTAAAGGGCCAAGGAATCCGTCGACGCCTTGCCCTTTTCCTTATGCCCTTGCCCTTGCCCTTATTAAGGAAAGGAAAGGAAAGGAAAGGAAAGGAAAGGATGGGGATAAGGAGGGCAGGACTTTTAGCACTACTTTTTAACCCTTTTTAAGATCCGGGAGGGAATTGAAACAAAAAAAGGACAAGGTCAAGCAGGATAGGATAAAGCAAAGTTAATTTTTGTTATATCGTTTCATTTTATTAAATTTTATTAAAAATCAAGGAGTTACATCTAATTAATAAAAAAATAAAATAATTATTATTCTTTTTTTATATATGTAATTAAATTTTTATTTTATTATCATGACTTATAATTTAAAAAGGGGTTAGCTGAGTGGTTTAGCAGTAAATTTACACTTTACAGACAGGGTTTCGATTACTCTACTCCTTACTTTTTCTATTTTTATTTTTTTTTTATTTTAATTTTTTTTTTATTTATAATAGAGAACTATGAAAACAAACCAAACTAAAAAAATTAATTAAGAATATTTATATTTAAAGAAAATAAAAAAAAAAATAAAAAACATTTCTCTATTTTTTTATTAAGAATCGTGCAGTATTTTATTATAAACTAAAAACCTATTAACTTATTATTACTAAAATAAGTTTTAATGTTCTCCGTTATTTAAAATAATAATTTATTTCTTTTTACTTTTATTTTGCAAGCATATGAACAAATCATCCTTTTTCTACTCCACTTTGCCTTCGGTCAGAAGGCGGGATAGGTACGGGGTTTTGCTTTTATTAAAATTGAAAAGGCAGAAAATAGGGCAGGACGGTCAGCATGCCCTTGCCCTTGCCCTGAGCCTTATGCCCTTAGCCTTATGCCCTTATGCCCTTGCCCTTACCCTTATTAAGGAAAGGAAAAGGATAGGATAGGTAAAGATAGGAAAGGAAAGGAAAGGATAGGAAAAGAGATATGTCGTGATGTAAAAAAAGGATCAGAAAAAGGCAGAAGATCACTAGGTAGAAATATATTTTTTTTGTAGATTTGTTCTTTTTTAAAAGAGAAGATAAGAGTAAAAGAATAAATTTAACCGTTTATATTTATATTTTATTTTTACTAACAAATGGGGATAAAATAATATAAATTTTATCTTTGTAATTTAAACGAATATGCCGAAATTGGTAGCCGGGTGAGTCTTAGGAACTCATGATTTTTAATCGTAAGAGTTCAAGTCTCTTTATTCGTAAAAAAAAAATAGAAATAATAAAAAAAAATAGAAATAATAAAAAAATAAAGAATAATAATTATAAAATAGTTTAATTATAAAAATAATTTATAATACAATAAAAAACATTACAGATATTTATTAACATCTTTAGCTGAATTTGGTAAAGCGTTTGCCTTCGAAGCAACTGTTTATTGGTTCGACTCCAATAAGATGTCTTTAAATACAAACCTTATGCTGACCACCCTATCCTTCTACTGTCCTTTCATTTCCATTTTTAGTTAAAATAAAAGGGTTTAAATAAAAAACAATTTTTTTAATTTTAACAGAGTTCCTACAAATATGCTACTACTAACTATAATAATTAATAAACTAATTATACCCATTGACAATTATATAAAAATATTGGCTAAAGAACCAGTTTCATAATATCTAATTATTTTTATTAACATTGGGTACTTTTTAAACATACTGTTAATATCATACTTGGTTAATAAATATAGTGACATTAAATTTGTGAAAGCATTAGCAAAATTGAATATAATTAATAATGATAGCGTTAACACACCCCCCTAGCCCCTTGCCCCTCCTTTCCCTCCTTCTTCTCCTTCTTCTCCTTCGGAAGAAGGAGAAGACGGAGCCTTACCATTGCCCTTGCCCTTATTAAGGTAAGGAAAGGAAAAGGATAGGGCATAAGGCTAAGGGTCTTCGCCTTATCCTTATTAAGGCAAGGAGTCCGTCTTCCGAAGGAGAATGGCGGTGGAGTCCGTCTCCCCACCTTCGGACCCTATCCTTAATAAGGGCAAGGGCGCGGGGCCAGGCAGGCGGCGGGGAGGGGAAAGGTATAAATAAAAAACGGGTCTGCATTTTCAGGTACTTTTAAATCTAGAAACTGAAAAACAAAAGCGAACATAAAAGATTGTTTATAGTATAGTTGTAATTGTTTTTAACTATTTACTTTAGGCTTCATTGTCACCAGAATTTGTAGGTTTATTAGGTTGTTCACTAGTTGGTTTACTTGAGGTATCCTTGTCACCTTTATTTATATGTTGGTAACCGTCCATAATACCTCTAGCTATAATTGTAATTGAACCCACTCCTTGCAGTAAATTTAACCATTTTTCGCTTTTACTAGCTAAGTAGATAATGGGAGTTAGTACTACAATTATTCCAGTGAAGAGTATCAAAGTGAAAGTAGTATTATCAATGACACTACTCCTTACATTTAAAAGGGTCCAAATTAATAAGATTGTTTGTAAACATTGTTCTAACTTTTATTTTTATAGCGTCTGACAACCCCAGCCTTACACCCTAGTAATTTGTATATTATTTTAATTTGTAAAAATTTTAGAAAAAAGTTTAACTAGAATAAATTTGAGAATACTATAGCTGGTGTCAGATGATAAGTATTTAGCCTTAAATTATTAAACTCAAAATTTTTTAAAACAATAAATCTGAAAATATACACACTATCTTTGAAACAGGAATTTATTCGCTACTGTTTATAACCTTTAAACTTTCACGGGTTCTTTTATAATACTTCTTATTTTATAAAGAGATCCTTTACTTTATTTAATAAATGGTTGTAGCTTATTGTTTTGTTCTATTCTCATCCTCTGTTAACCCTATTTTTTACTCCGTCGCCTCGCCCCTCCCCTCCTACCTTAGGATAAAGGGGTCCGTCTCCTTGCCCTTCCCCTTAGCCTTATGCCCTTTATGCCCTTATGCCCTTGCCCTTACCCTTATTAAGGAAAGGAAAAGGATAGGATGGGTAAGGATAGGAAAAGGATAGGAAAGGAGGGGCAAGGTAGGTGGAGTCCGAAGGCCGGTAGGCGGGATCGGACTCTTATCCTCTCGCCCCCTCTGTATTCTTTCTTCTTTCAGGGATAAAGGGGGGTAGCTAGGAGGACGGAGAGGGGGTTACAAGAATTTAAAACTTTTATTTATTAAAAAATATTTCTATTATTTATTATTTGGTTGATCGAAATTAGTTAAAGAAATGGCTCCTGAACCTATTTCTAATACAAATCCTATAGTTAATACAAGGAAGAATATTATCCCTATTGAGAAACCGAAAGTACTTACTTGGTAAAGAGTTACAGCTAAAGGGAATAATAATAATATTTCAAGATCAAAAATTAAGAACAGTATAGCAACTGTATAAAAATGAATTTGGAAAGTCGATCTAGTTTGACCGTAAATTACCGAGAAACCACATTCATAAGCAGATACTTTAGCTTCGTCAGGTCTATGAGTAGCTAATAAAGCGTTTAAACCAAGTAAAGCAAAAGCTAAGAGAGGAACAAAAATAAATAACATTAACAAGTTGTTCATTTAAAAATTAAATAAAGATAAAGATAATACTTGAGTAATATTTAAGATTATTGAAGGTTTTAGAATAAATAATAAAATAGATAAAGTTAAACTAGAAATTAAGAAGCTATGGAAATTAGTTAATAAATTTACATTTTTAACTGAGAAACTATTTTGTTCCTTATTTGTTTCTTTAGCTTGTAGAGGGTAAGGGAATGATGCTGATATTGTTGAAAGATTATTTGTGTTAACATCTCCTTTTTGGTTAGGTAAATAAGCAGATGATTTTAATTCTTGGAAAGATGTTTTAATTACATTTTCTTTTTCATTAATATTATCTGAACCTAAAGGATCTGTATGAAGAACTTTAATAATTTTTAAATAATAAGAAGCACTTACTACACTTACCAGTATAGCTACAATAGCAATAAAATAATATCCACTTTGCATTGCTGAATATAAAACAAATTGTTTTGAAAAGAAACCAATTAAAGGAGGCATTCCAGCCATAGAGAATAAACAAATAGTTAAACTTAAACTAAGTAAAGGATTTGAGAAAAATTGACCTTTAAATTCTGAGATATATTTTATATCTTTTAATTGTTGACTCATTTCTCTCCCCTTATCGCTTATTAAGGATAGGGCCAAAGGAGATAAAGAATTATTATAATTAATTATAGAATTTTTTATTATATAACCTAAAGCTAATACAATTAAGAAAACATTTAAATTTGTTATTGTATATTGAATTATATAGAATAATAATGAATCTATTGATTGTTCAGTGTTTATAGATAAAGCTAATAAAATAAATCCTATATGAGAAATTGTACTATAAGCTAATAGTCTTTTTATTCTTGTTTGAGCTAACCCTACTATTGTTCCTATCAATAATGATAGTAAGGAACTTATTAGTAATAAATTTTTTATTATTACGGTTGTATTTAATTCATTAAAGAAAGGAATTATAGAAGTAATTAGATTAGAAACAGAATTTATTGTATTTAAATTCTCTATTGTAGTATATAGACCACTACCTATTTGGGTATATAATTCTAATAATAAAATTAAAATAGAAATTTTAGGCATAATAGTTAACCAAGTAGTTACTATTGTTGGACTATCATCATAAACATCAGGAGACCAATTATGTAAAGGAGCCGCAGCTATTTTAAATAAAAAACCTACAAAAATTAAAGTTAAACCTAAACTTAAACCTTGTATCACATAATTAAATTCTGATACTGAAATTAAACTATAAATTGATTCAAAATTAGTTAATCCTGTAAATGAATAAATTAATCCTGCACCTAATAATATTATACAAGAAGATAAACCACCTAATAAAAAATATTTTAAACCTGCAGATGTTGCTGATTCAGAATCTCTAAATAAAGTAGCTAAAATATATACACCAAAAGATTGTAATTCAATACTTAAATACATAGAGACTAAATCAGAAGAAGAAACCAATAAAGAAGCTCCTAAACTACTAAAGATTATTACTAAAGAATATTCTGCAAAATAATTACTCTTATAAAAGGCTAGTAGAGATACTGGGATATTATTTTTATTTTTTTTTGATTGATCTTCGGATCCTACAAATAAAGTACTTGTTCTTAAAGAATCTATTGTTTTAGGTTGTAAGACTAAAATAGGCCAAGCTATTAAGATTAAAGAACCTATTAAATAGATAAATCCTTCAATGAATTGAGAGATTGAAGTTATATGGAATAAACCGCTATATATTCCTATACCTGATCCAATTGACTGAATATAAAGAGTATTAAAAGTTAATACTCCGGCATAAATAAAAATTATAGCTGTAATTCTAGGGTATAATACTGGTGATAAATTATTACTTGAAATTAAGGCCTTAGCCACTATTAATATTAAAATACTTATAAAAATCATTTCTTATCCTCTTTTAATAAATTATTCTTTTACCTCCCTTGCCCCGTGCCCCTCCCCTTTTACCTACCCTATCCTTTTCCTCCGCCTTCTCCTTCGGAAGACGGACACCTCTACCTTGCCCTCATCCTCTCCCTTTTTCTTTAATTACGTTGAACCTTCCCCTTTTTTTCTTTTTTTTTGTTTGTTTGTTTTGTTTTACTAACCTTTTACCTTCTTCTACTTCACCTTTACCTCTACCTTTCGCGCATCCTTTCCCTTTTTCTTTTTGTTTACTTACGTTGAACCTCTCCCTTCACCTCTCACTGTTTACTTACGTTGAACCTTTACCTTTTTGTTTACTTACGTTGTATCTTTTAACTCTTTTCCCCCACTCAACACCTATCCTATCTTTAATAAGGTTATAAAGGTAAAGGAAAAGATGAACATGTGAACGTACAAATTTCAGATTTTCTATTTTAAAAGAGTCTTTGAACTTTTAGCTAAAACAATTAAAATTTCTAATAAATGAAAAAATCTCTTTGGAAAAGAATCTCTACTAGCATTAAGGCTGGTTGGGCTAAACCCCAATTACCCGAAACTATTCAAAGATTGGAAAACAATATTTATATTTCAATTTTCAAATTCTTTGGGTACATCTCACTATCTCTTTCTATGAGTCGATTAACTTTACCGGGGCCTCTAAATGATAAACCCTACTTCTATTTAGTTAAACTCTTGACTATCACATTTATTTTATATAAACTAACCATCATTTTTATAACTATTAAAATCTCAATTACTGAAATAGTAACGGGTAAAACTATAGTTAGAAATTCACCGTTAGATTATTTGGGGACAATCTTTAAATCGAGAGTTAGAGTGTTAGGTACTACAGCCAACTTCACAATTGGTACAGGTTTTACATATGCACTATGCTACGAATTGGATAATATCTTACAAAGTGAGGGTAAGAATCCTTATTTTGTTCCCGGTATTAAAAAGGGTATATCACACTTGCACATAGACGACAGCATTAAAAAGACCTTAAAAAAAGTAGGTATTACAGATGCTGTGGAAGCGGGTAGCTCTTCTCCTAGCCTTTTAGAAAGCCTAGAATCACTTTCCGAAACGGATAAACTCTCGTTCGAAAAGGACAACAACCTTAATTACGAGAAATTTAAGGAATGTGTGGAATATGTGACTAAAAAACACAACCAACACACAACATCTACGGAGGTTCAAAAGCTAATAGCGCAAGAGGATCCGTTTAAAACTAACAAATAATTAAACCCCCCTTAAAATTCAACAATTTATCCTTTACTAACCCCCCCCTCTTTCTGTAAATTCTTTACACCCTTTTCTCTGCTACCCTCTCCTTTGCCTTTATTCTTTTTGTTTACTTACGTTGAACCTCTCCCTTTTTGTTTACTTACGTTGAAGTTCCTTTTAGTTACTTTGCGCCACTCTCCTTCTCCTTGCCTATCCTTTTCCTTTCCTATCCTTGCCCTTGCCCTTCCCCTTATTAAGGAAAGGAAAAGGATGGGCATAAGGGCAAGGGTAAGGGCATAAGGAAAAGGAGAAGAAGGTAGGTGGATTGCCCTTGCCCTTATTAAGGAAAGGAAAGGGGGAGGGAAAGGCTCAGGGCAAGGGCAGGAAGATGGTAGGATAAAAGGATAAGGATGAAGGGGGACGGGGCCCGTGGAAAAGACAAGACATTTGCTTGTTACCTGAAAACTCTAGGAGGTATGCACGCGAACAAAGGGGGCTAGAGTTAGATTTTATCTATAGGACTAATTTTGTATTATAAAATAACTACTCATAAATATAAAAATTTAAATTTATAAATTAGTTATAATTAACTGAATTTTATCTAAAAATCAAAGGTAATGGTGTAGGAGTGACAAATTTAAATAACTTTTTACTTAATAAATATAAACAGTACTTAAGTGTTTAACTATTTATTTTTTACTTTTTACTCTAATTTAATTAATTTTTAGAAAAAATAAAAAACAAATATAATAAAAAAAGTTAAAAATATTCTAATCAAATTTAACCACAAAATTAATTTTGTTAAAGATACACCTTAACTAACCTAGAACCTTCACTCAATTTAAATTAATTTTAATTTTATTTAAATCACAGTTTTAGATATCTTAACTCTCTTCTTTTAAAAAACAAAAATATCATTGAAAATAAAAATCATTAATAAAAATTAATTTTTTTAATACATTACTACCCTTCCTACTTATTAATCCTACCAGCCATACAGCCTTCCAGCCATTCACCCTCTCCTTAATAATCCTTGCCCCATGCCCCTCCTTACCTATCCTATCCTTACCTAACCTATCCTTACCTATCCTATCCTTACCCTTAATAAGGGCAAGGGCATAAGGGCATAAGGCTAAGGGCATAAGGGTAAGGGCATAAGGGCAAAGGGCATAAGGCAAGGGGAGGGGCAGGGGCGTAGGCGGGGACATATAAATATATAAATAATAAATATAATATTAGTAAAAAAATAATATAAAGATATTATTTATATATAAAAGAAGCAAAGTTGGTTAAAAAGTAGAATTAAAAAAATTCAAATAAAAAATTAATAGATTTTTTTTAATTAAAAAAAGGAATAGAATTTAATTTCTGGTCCAATTAAAAATAAAAAAAAAAATATAAAAAAAATTTAATAAAAAATTAATTTTTATTATATAAAAATTTTATTTGATAAAGTTTGAAAAGTAATCAATTCTTCTTAAATTATTTATTTAATTAAAAAACAAAAAAAAAAAACAAAAATAAGATAATAAGTAAATAAAAATAATATTTAAGTTAAGTTAATTTAATTTTAATTTAATTTTTAATTTATAAAAAATATAATAAATATAAGATAAGAAGAGATAAAAGAATATTTAATAAATTGTAAATTGTTAGAGTGTATTTAATTAACCTTAAAAAAAAGAGGGTAAAACCTCGTGCTACCTTTCTTTTTCTAATTATTACTACCATTTTCTACTCTATTTACACTTTGTTTTCTTATCCAAATTGCTCTTCCCTTTTTTTTATAACAGACCCAGTAAATAGGGAAATAGGAAAGGTTTGTACGAAGAAAAAAAAAAAAAGCATTTCTTTTTTTTAATAAAATCGATAACTTTATTTCTAATTTACTGTTTATTTTGTTTTATATAAATATAAACTTATTTTAATAATATATTCCCAATAATAAAAAAATAATTTATTTTTATTTAAAAACAAACTTTAATAAAATAAAATTGGAATTTTTTATTCCTTTCTGCTTATTAATAAAAATACTGCAGTTTTTAATACAGATTTATATTATCTATCTTATAATTCTTATATGTTTTATAATTTAATTATTTTTTTTTATAAAATAAATAAAAAAATAAAAATAAAAATAAAAATAAAATAAATTATAATATTCAATAAAAAATTATATATATAAGTAATTTATAAATAAAAAATATAAATAAAATTAAAAAGAAAGAAAAAAATATAAATAAATGAATAATAATTTAACACTTACACTTATAAACTTATTACTTAATTTAATAGATGTATTATGTATTATTTTACCTGTTTTATTGAGTGTAGCTTTTATGACTATTATAGAAAGAAAACAATTAGCAGCTCACCAAAGAAGAGTAGGTCCAAACATTGTAGGTTACTATGGGCTTTTACAACCCTTTGCAGATGCTTTAAAATTAATTTTAAAGGAAACTATTATACCTTCTCAATCAAATAAAGTATTATTTTTTTTAGCTCCAGTATCTACTTTAATTTTTAGTTTATTAGGTTGGGGAATAATCCCATTTGGTCAAGGGTTAGCACTATCTGATTTTTCATTAGGAATCTTATATACTTTAGCTTTATCTTCATTAGGTGTATATGGGGTATTATTAGCTGGTTGGTCAGCTAATTCTAAATATGCTTTTTTAGGTTCATTAAGATCAACAGCAGCCATGATTTCTTATGAATTAATTTTAAGTTCAGCGATACTAATTATTATCTTATTGACAGGATCTTTAAATTTCAATACCATAATAGAAGTACAACAATCCGTTTGGTTTATTGTTCCTTTAGCTCCTGTTTTTATTTTTTATTTTATAGCCATTTTAGCTGAAACATCTAGAACACCTTTTGATCTTCAAGAGGCTGAATCAGAACTGGTTGCTGGTTTCTTTACAGAACATTCGAGTGTTCCTTTTGTATATTTCTTCCTAGGTGAATATTCTTCAATTGTCTTATTTAGTTGTATCACAGCTATCTTATTTTTAGGTGGATATAATTTACCTGAAATTTTTGTAAATAATTCTATAATAAATCTACAATCAATAATTTTAGGTTTAAAAACCTGTATATTCTGTTTTTTCTTTGTATGGTTTAGAGCAACTTTACCTAGACTAAGATACGATCAATTAATAGATCTTTGTTGGTTAAATCTGTTACCTGTATGTGTAGCATTTATTATTTTAATCCCAAGTATTTTAATGTCTTTTGATTTAGTTCCTTATTAAAAACCAAAATAAAAACAACAAAAATAATGACAAAATTCAAATTTCTAAAAAACCTTCTAATTCTAATCTGTATCTTATATTTCTCCAAAAAGTATATATTAAAAAGATTTTAAAGTTTTAAATTTTTTAGGGCAAAGATCCCATATTAAAAAACCTATTAGAGTGTCTTTTTTATACAAAGTTTATGTTATAATTAACTCTGTTTTAAATTTTATAATTTTGTTTTTATTTAAAAATATAATTTTCTCCTTTAAACCCCTTTTACTCCGGCCTGCCTTATCCTTAATAATCCTACCTTTCCTTTCCTATCCTTTTCCTATCCTTGCCCTTGCCCTTCCCCTTCCCCTTATGCCCATCCTTTATAAGGGCAAGGATAGGGTCCGAAGGAGGAAAGGAAAAGGATGGGCATAAGGGCCCTTCCCCTTATGCCCATCCTTTATAAGGGCAAGGATAGGGTCCGAAGGAGGAAAGGAAAAGGATGGGCATAAGGGCAAGGGTGGGGAGGGGCAAGGCAGGCGGAGGGGAGCGGGTGGTTGTATGTAGAGAGGGGGTTTAAGTTGAAAAAGATTATAACAAATATTTATAAAAAAAAGTATTTGTAAAAAAATGGTAAATAAAAAGAACTGAATGCTTTTTAATTAGTCCTATCTGAAATACTGTAGAACCAAAAAGATAAGACAAAAAAGAATAGTACTAATTCTAACTATTAGTTAAAATTTTGTCCAGAAGAAATTGTAATACTAAATGCACCTCTTTTATTTTTTTTAGTTAATCTTGCAACATCAGAGAAGTTAACTTTACTTTTAGCTAATGCTCCTCTTTTTATTGTTTTAACTGTTATTCTAGGGATTACTTTTTGTGTTAATAATCGTCCAGCAATTCTAATATTCATACCAGATAAGAAAGCAGGTAAAATAGTTAATTTTTTATTAGCTAATTTATTAGGATTTTTAATAATAGCTTTTCTAAATAGTTTTCTAATAATAATTCTAATTTTAACTCTATTAATCATAATACCTAAAAGGTTTACTAAAATATTGCTATCATTATAAGGATAATGTAATCTAATTAAATCTAATTCCACAGGTTTTTTAAAGAAACGACTTAAAATTAAACAAATTTTTTTAAATTTATTAGGATATAAATTAATTAAACTAATATTAGATAGTTTTCTGAATATTTTTCTTTGTGTTTTTTTAATTTTTTTATATTTGAATTTATTAGAGAATCTAAATTTATTGATATTATATCCTGATACTTTATTAAATCTATTTCTATTTAAAATTCTATTTTTAAATTTTTTAATATTTCTAATTTTATGTTTAAATAAATTAGGTATAAATAAATAATAGAAAAGTTGAATAATTACTTTATCCGGAGTAATAACAAAAACAGGTTTACTAATTAAACAATACATAGAATAGAATGAAGTAGATAAAAACTTATAAACATTTTTAATTAATTTATTATTTTTACTTAAGAAATTATAACCAATTATACTTGAAAAAGAGAATATAGAACCTTTACTACTTTCGTTAGAATTAAAGATAGTCATTGCTTTTATATATTGATTAATAATAGGATTGGAATTATTATTATAAATTACAGGAATAATTTTATTTTGAACAGGGATAATATAATTAAATTTATTATTATTATTGTTCAAATCTTTGCTTTTACACTCTGCTGTCTGTCCTTGCCCTACTCGCCCCTCCTTTACCCCATCCTTAATAAGGGAAGGGGCTAAGGATAAGGGATCGGATAAGGAGATAGAATTAATATTTTTATTCTGATCTAATTCTGAAATAGCGACGTTCAAATAAAAATTAGAAGAATTAGCTAAATTATTTCTTCTTTGAGTATCCAAAGTTAGATTTATATATTTAAGTAATTTAATTTTATTTTTTTTAATTAAAATTTTAGAGTTTAAAATCTTAATTGCAATTAAACTACTTACAATAATTTCTAATAAATTTAGTCCTCTAATCTTTGTATCATTAATTGAATTATTTTTACTTTTAGATAGTCCAAGATTAAAATTTTTTTTTAATTTAAAGTTTTGTGAATTAATTTGTCCAAAATTAGTATTTAGATAAGAATCTAATAAATTTAAATTAGGGTTATTATATTTTTTTCCAAAAATAAATAAAGAATTATAATTTTTTCCTTCCGTCTTCCCCCCTAGACTACCGAAGGATAAGGTTGGGGCAAGGAAAGCTAGATTTAAAGATTTAATTAATTCTTTTGTTCTATTAAGAGTATTAAAGAAATTATAATTATTAGAAATTAAATTTTTATTTGATTCTTTATTAATTACTTGACTTTTTTTACCAGTTTCTTGTATATCCCAAGACATATTTTTTTTAATAAATACTTTTTGTGGTAAATCTAATGAAGAGAAATTTAAAATGTTTTGTGCTATTCCTTGTGACCCTTTAGATTGAGACGAATTATTTTTTATTAATCCATAGATATTACTACTTTTAATATTACTATTAATACTTTTATCGTTTGTTATTACAGACCCAAAGGGCTGAACAGATAATCTTTTAAGTAATTGTATTTTTCTATTTTTTAATAAATTAAAATTAGTAGAGGAGACATTTTGTAATAAAGGTGTAACTTTTTTATTTAATAATTTATTTTTTCCATCATTTATAATATTTCCACCTTGTCCTACACTGTCTAAGGAAGGTAAATTTTTATTAGAAACTACAAGATTTTTGTTATAAAATGAGTTATTTTGAGAGAAATTAAGGTATTTATTTAAAATATTTAATAAATTAGAAGTTCTAGAATTAAATGTATTCTCTTGACCCTTTCTTTCGGCTCCTAGCCCATTATTATTATTTAGAAAGAGAGACCCGGATTGGGTTACTATTGTATTAGAATTTAAATTTTGTATATTATTCTTATTTTGTTTTTTTAAATATAAGATTAATTCTTTTTTATTAGTAGTTTCTATATATTTATTTAAATGATAATTATATAAATTTAAACCTTTTAAATAAAGTCCTAAAACATTACTTAATTTTATAAGTTTAGAGTTTATTTTTGGATTTGAAATATTATCCTTTGAAGTTACAGAATTTAACATATTTACATTATATTTATTTAACATTCTATCTCTTTTTGTTTTTTGTAATACTGGATTTCCAAATAGAGGTAAAAATTTAACAAATTTTTGTAAATTATTATTATTAGAATTACTCATTATTTTTTTTATTTTTTATTATTTATATATATAAGGTGTCAAAAAGACTAAATGAAGTGAATAATAAAATAATTTTTATAATATAAAACTTTTATTTTTTAATTATATAATATTTTTTTATAATATTTTTATAATGTTTTTATTATTTCTCTAGATTAATTGTGACTCCATTTAATATATCTTAAATTCCAAAATATCTAATGGTATACATGCGTTCCATTGTCTATACGATAAATTGTTTAATATGGTGGATATAATAATATAAATTTAAGATATTAAAATAAGCTAAAACAATACTAAATAATTTTTTATTTGTAAAGAAAAGAAAAGAAAAGAAAAGAAAAGAAAAGAAATTAGTTAGTATATAAAAATAAAATATGTTTGTAATTATTAAGTTATGAATTTTTCATAAATATCCCTTTAATTAACTACAATCAACATAATAAAATAAATAAATTAATTTTTGTTTATTTAATTAAAAAATAAAATTAAATTTAATTTTATTATATTTTTTTTTTATTTCTTAGCTTCTCTTTTAAAAAAAATATTATAAAAAAATTAAATTGTCCAACTAAAATTAAAAATAAAAACTAACAAAAATCATCAAACTTCGTCTATTATTCTAGTAGCTAATTTCTTTAAAATACTGCTACCCTTGCCCTTTCCCTTATGCCCTTGCCCTTGCCCTTATTAAGGAAAGGAAAAGGATAGGAAAGGAAAGGGGAGGGGCAAGGAGTCCGTATCCCCTAGCCCCATCCTTTATGCCCTTGCCCTTGCCCTTATTAAGGAAAGGAAAAGGATAGGGCAGGGGAGGGGCAAGGTAGGTGGCGGTAGGCAAGGTACGTAGGAGTGGAGTTATAAAGGGGGTTATTTTTAAATATTTATTCATTTTTTAATTTTTTTTTAATTAATGTAATTTAATTGCATCTCTTAAATATGAACATACTAACAATGTTAATACAAAACTTTGTATAAATGAAACTGCTAATTCTAATCCTACTAGTCCAATGAATATTGCAAAAGGAATTAAAGTTAAAACAGCCACAATAATATTTCCTGAGAATAGTTTATATAGGAAAGTAGATAAGATTTTAAGTAAAGTGTGACCAGCTACAATATTAGCAAAAAGTCTTATTCCTAAACTACCAGCTCTTGCACCGTAAGATACTAATTCAATTAAAACTAATAAAGGTACTAATGCTAAAGGAGTTCCTGAAGGAATAAAGAATGAAAAGAATTTAATTCTGTGTAAAGATAAAGCTAATAAAGTAACACCGATAAATATAGTAACACTTAAACCTAAACATACTATAGCACTAGATGTTACAGCAAAAGAATAAGGAACATTAGAAACTAAATTACCTACTAATACAAAGAAGAATAATGAATAAATAAAAGGTAAGAAAATTTCATTAGTTACACCTATTTGTTCTCTAACCATACTACTTAGGCTAGCAAAAGAACTTTCTAACCCTATTGACCATTTATTAGGAATAATTTTTGTTTCATTATTTCCCATAAAGTGTAATCCTACTATTAAGAATAAAACTAATAGAGAATAAAGTCCTAAGTTAGTTAAACTAGTATTAAAGTAACCAAAAATTGGAGCATTTAATCCTATTAAGCTAGTAACTTCAAATTGTTCTAGAGGTGAATTAATTATAAAATTTAAATTTTGCATTTTTTAATTTTTTTATTGTTTGTTTTAGCTAAAAGTTCAAAGACTCTTTTAAAGAATAAAGAAATTTTTTTCTTTAATTTTTATTTTTGTTTTTTAAGACAAGACTTAATTAATTATTTTTATTTTTTAAGACAAGACTTAATTAATTATTTTTATTTCTACTGTTTGCATCCTGCCTTGCCCCTCCTGCCTTCTACACCTTTTCCTTTTCCGTATCCCCTAGCCCCTTGCCCCTCCTTTCCCTTCCTATCCTTTCCTTAATAAGGGCAAGGGCATAAGGGCAAGGGCAAAGGGGAGGGGCAAGGTACCGAAGGAGAAGGCCGGTGGGTTATTAAGGAGGAGCATGCTCTGCTCAGTATGCACGCAAAGAGGTAAAAAAAAGTAGAGGCCGTGGCATGGCAAATAAGTTTATTTATTTTTATTTATGGATTTCTTTTACTTGCTAACTTAAATATCTTTTGGACAGAAACAAATAAAAACATATAAACAAATAAAAACATATAAACAAAATAAAAACATATAAACAATTTTTTTTTAGTTATTTTTTTCCAAGAATATTTCTTTAAAAGAGGTAAAATTAGTTTAATTGGCAAAATGACGTCTTGTGGCGACGATGTTCAGAGTTCAAATCTCTGATTTTACCCTTTAATTTTTTGTTTTTAAGTACAAACAAGTAAAAGTTATTTTTATTTTATTTCTTTAGTTAAGGATTCTAAAAAATAAATTATTAAAAAATTAAAATCTAATAAAAAGATTAAACTTTTGAACTTAACTCTAAAAAAAGTAGAATGTTGCAAAAGGTTCTGTTTATTTTGTTTTTTTTTTTTTTTGCTTTTTTATATTGATTAATAGATTTATTTTGTTTGTCAAATATTCCTTACCTTCTCATAAACTTATACTATCTTCTAGTAATTTCTATTATTTTTATTTGCTCCTCTCTTGGCCTTTTTATCCCTATCCCTATCCTTTCCTTTCCTATCCTTTTCCTTTCCTTTCCCATCCTATCCTTTTCCTATCCTTGCCCTTGCCCTTGCCCTTATTAAGGAAAGGAAAAGGATGGGCATAAAGGCAAGGGCAAGGGTCCGAAGGAGGGTCAGGAACCGAAGGAGGGAAAGAAGGGGCACGGGGCAAGGAGGGAAAGGAATAAGGAGAAGGAAGGGGGCGTGCTAAATAAGACATTCCAGTTTGCGGAGCGTAGGGGCCAATAGTCGATACTTGTTAGGGAAAATAAAGGTAAACTTCTTATACAAACCTTGAAGTTTCTGGTGTAAAAGTAGGGATTTGGAGGAAAAGCATCAGATAGTGAAACATAATAAAAATTAACCAATTATAACTTAAAGCTTAAAATAATTAAAAAGATTAAAATATAATTAACTAATTTAATTAAAAAGATTTTCTCATATATTTGAAAGCACCTGGACTTGAACCAGAACTTTCTCCTTAAAAGGGAGACACTCAAACCACTCGAGTTCTGCTTCCTATTATAAAATTATAAATTTAAAAGTATAAAATTTATTTTTAATAAAAAAATTTGAAGATAATAGTGTATATAATTAGATTAAACTGAGTCGACCAGATTCGAACTGATATAAGCCATTACCAAAAAATGGTGTTTTTCCAATTAAACTACAACTCATTAAAAAAAATAACGTCTTATAATAATTATATTTTTTTCCTAGCCTTACCTTTATCTCTTAAGGGTAATTGCGATAGCTGCCACCACTTTACCTTTATGACCTCCCTTCGCCTTAATAATCCTTGCCCCTCCTTTCCCTATCCTTTATGCCCTTAGCCTTGCCCTTCCCCTTATGCCCTTAGCCTTATGCCCTTTATGCCCTTATTAAGGATGGGAAAGGATAGGATAGGATAGGAAAGGAAAGGGGAGGGGCTAAGGATAAGGAGGGGCAAGGGGAGGAGGTGAGCACGCAGACCGTGGAAAAGGGAAAGGATGCGATAGGCTGGAGTAATATAGCTAAGAAATGATTTTTTTTATATTATTTAAAATAAACTACCTAAAACTACTCTCTTTTAAATTATAATTATTAATAAAAAATAAAAATAAAAATAAAAATAAAAATAAAATAATAACTAATAAAAACTATAAAAAAATAAATTTAATCTTTAAGTAATAAATTAAATACTTTCTAGTCAATTACTTAAATTAAAAGTCTTTACTACATTTTCTATTCCAAACACATATATAATTAAATAAATGTAAAGTTATTATAAATTTTCTATTAGATTAAAAAATAAAATATACTGTAAAATTATTATAAAATTTTTCTACTTGTATAAATAAAATAATCAAGTCCGTCGACTTCTTGCCCCTCCTTTCCTTTCCTTAACCCCTGCCCTTACCCTTATGCCCTTATGCCCTTAGCCTTATGCCCTTATGCCCTTAGCCTTATGCCCATCCTTTTCCTCCTTCGGACCCTATCCTTGCCCTTATAAAGGATGGGCATAAGGGCAAGGGTAAGGTTCCGTCTTCCGAAGGAGAAGGCGGAGGGGTCCGTCTTCTCCTTTTCCTTATTAAGGCAGGAAGAAGGAGTCCGTCTCCCCACCTTCGGACCCTATCCTTAATAAGGGCAAGGGCGCGGGGCAAGGCAGGCGGCGGAGGAAAAGGATAGGATAGGAAAGGATAGGATAGGAAAGGATAGGGGTTAAGGAAAGGGGAAGGGCAAAGGCAAAAGTGGTTTAGGAGAGGGGGTTAAAAGTTTTATTTTTATTATTTATTAGATCTGGAAATTAATATAGTAGCTAACATAGCTAATAATAGAATTACACTCAAGACTATTAATAAGATAGCTCCATAAGTATATAAACTATAACCTAATGTTTCTATTTGTGAAAATTCTGTTATATTTATATCTGAAAGAGATAAATTAAAGTAAGCATTTACTATTATACTAATTAAATCTTTAGAGATTATATTAGAATTTAATATTATACTATTTAAATTAATTATTGAATCTGATATTAAAGAGAAAGCAGGTACGTTATTAAAATTAAAAGGAATTATAGAAAATACTATATATGTAAATAATAAACCGATAGCTAAAGCTAAAGGTAAATTTTTTGTGTATTGATTCCCCGTTTCTAAAATGTCAGTAAGTTTGATATTAATCATCATAATTACAAATAAGAATAATACGGCAATAGCACCAACATAAACCACAATATAAGAAATACCTACAAAATTTACACCTATTAACATTAAGTATCCTGCAGCTTGAACAAAAGTACCTATAACAAAAATAACTGAGATTACTGGATTTTTAGAAGTAATAGCAAATACACTAGTGAATAAAGTACCAAAAGCTAAAATATTTACAAGAAAAGTTGTCATTATTATTTATAAAAAAATTTTATATTGTTCTTATTATAAAACTGATAATTTGAAAAATTCATTTTTAAAGATAAGAAACAATTTAGCCCACGTAAATTATCTTTCTATCTAGTCTTTATCTTTTGTGACCATCCTTGCCCTTCCTTCATTGTCCTTCCGTCCGTCTACCGTTGCCTTGCCCTTGCCCTTGCCCTTATGCCCTTACCCTTATTAAGGAAAGGAAAAGGATAGGAAAGGAGGGGCAAGGTAGGCGGGGCAAGGCAGGCCGGTAGGCGGTGGGCCAAGGCGAAGAGAAGAAAGTTTTAATTAATTCTTTTAAAGAAATTTTTACATATATCACCAGATAAAAAAATTTACGCTCGATTAATAGTCAATACACTTATGTTTTTATTTTTTTTTTCTTTAAAAGTTTTAAACCATAAGTGTATTTTTTAATAGATTAAAGGCTTAAAACTGACTTTTTAGAAGATATTAAGAATTAACAATTATATAACTTAAAAATAAAAAAGTTAGAATTATACTATTTTTATATTAATTAATTTTTATTTTTATTAAAAATCAAAGAAATTAATAATAGAAATTTTTTAGAATAAAAAAAGAATATAACTTAAAAATAGGGTATATATAATTAAAATAGCAATAAGTAAAAAGTAGTAGGTTTAACCTAGAAAAATGTATTCTTAAAATTGTAAAAGAAAATTTTTGTTTAATTAAGTAAAAAATAACAGAAGAAATAAATGTCAGATTAAACAATAGAAAATTACCTATCCTCAATATTGAATTAAGATTAATTTCGCTATAACTTTTTTAGTTGCGAGAGCCTTGAGAGGAATTGAACCTCTAAGAAATAAAATAAAAATCATACTTATAATTTTTATTTAAAACCGGACCGATCTTCCCTTTTCTTGCCTGATTTCCCCCTTTTTTGTTTCTACCTTTACCTTGGCCCTTTCCCTCCTTAATAATCCAGCTACCTTGCCCCTCCTTTCCTATCCTTTTCCTTTCCTTAATAAGGGTAAGGGCAAGGGCAAGGGCATAAGGAAAGGAAAAGGAGGGGAGGGCATGGGCGGAAGATAGGAATTGGAGAAGTTACAAGATGTATGCGTGCAGAGTTAAAATAGGATTAAGTAAAAGTACAAGGTTTAGGGTAAAAAGGGTAAGACAAGGAATACTTGAGGAAGGCAAGGCTTAAATTTAGCCGATTAAATTTAAATATTAATTTAAAGAAGGGGGTTAAAAAATATTTTTATATAAAAAGAATAAATTTTAATTTTATAATTTTATATATTTATTTTAAATTAAAATATAAAAAATATAAGTTAAAAATTATTTGTATATTAACAAGCATATAGTAAAGCAGAAACTGAAGTATGTAATGATGTTAATAAAACATTAGGTAAAATACCAAAAGCTACAGTAGGTATTAATAAACTAATTAATAGATAATATTCTCTTCTAGTTATATCTTTAACTGGTTGCATATATGGAGAGTAATCACCATAAGATAGTCTATTATATAAGAAAATAGAATAGCAAGCAGAAAGAACAATTCCAGTTGCCCCTAAAGAAGCAATAACAGGATTTTGTTGCCAGATTCCTATTAAAGATAATTGTTCCCCTAAGAAATTAAGACTTAAAGGTATTCCTGTATTACATAAAGTAAAAATAAAGAAAATAATAGTAAATACTGGCATATAAGTAGCTAATCCTCTTATATAATTAATAATTCTTTTACCTGTTCTATCATAAATTACTCCACCTACACAAATAAATAAAGCAGGTGACACAAAACCATGAGCTAGAGCTAATAATATTGCTCCTTCAATACCTTGAATAGTATTAGAGAATAATCCTAAAACAACGACACCCATGTGACTTATACTACTATAAGCAATTAGTCTTTTAGTATCTTGTTGAATTATAGTAGAGAAACTAGCATAAATTATAGCAATTACAGCAATAGTTTGAATTAAAGGATTAAAATAATTTGTAGCATCAGGTAAAAAATTAATTAATACTCTAAGATAACCATAAGTAGCAAGTTTTAATATGGTAGCAGCTAATATAATAGAACCAGCTAAAGGAGAATCAGCATGAGCTTTAGGTAACCAAATAATAAAAGGATAAAGAGGAGTTTTAACTGCAAAAGCTATAAAGAAACCTAACCATAAAATTTTTTGACTATCTAAACTAATTTCATATAAAGAAATTAATTGAAAATCTGTAGAACCAATATAAGAATAAATAGTTAAAATACATAATAACATAGGTAAACTTCCTGCTAAAGTATATAAAAATAATAATAAAGCAGATCTAAATCTATCATTACCATGTCCATATATTACTATTACTATAAATAATACAGGTAACACACTTTCAAAGAAAACATAGAATAATAATAAATCTAAAGAAACAAATGCACAAATTTGTAAACTTTCTAATAATAAAAAAGAAATTAAAAAAGTTTTTAAATTATTTGTAATATTAGAATAATTTGATAGTAAAGCTACTGGTGTAACAAAAGTAGTTAATAATACAAAATATAGAGAAATTCCATCTATCCCAAAATTTAAATGACAAAAATTTAATTGATTAAATTCTGATACAAATTGATATTGTGTTTGGTTAGAATCAAATTGATACCAAAGAAATAGAGATACGAATAAATTTAGAAGAGATGTAATTAAAGCTATTTTTTTCATTTTTATTTGATTAGCTTTATTTGTATTGTCAGTCTGAAGGAAAGGTGCAATTGAACTAGAAGTTTCTGGAATAAAAAGTAAAATTAGAGATCCTATAATAGGAATAAGTAATAATAACGTAATCATTTTTATATTTTTAACCTCTTCGTTTAACTTTAACTTTTTATAATTAATTAAAATTTATAAGTAACTATAATTAAGTAAAGATAAAGAACTGAAGGCAAATATATTAATATTTTCTAAGATATATTAATATTTTAAACACTATAAATCATTTTAATTTTGTTACTCGGAGTTTGTAACCTAATAACAAATATTACATCTAAAAAGGGGGTATTATTTTCCCTGTTTCCTATTTTCTTTAATAGAAAAATAATAAGAAATAAAAAAAGTAATAGGAAATAAAAATGGTTGAGTCCGTCTCCCCTAGCCCCATCCTTTATGCCCTTATGCCCTTATGCCCTTATTAAGGAAAAGGAAAGGATAGGGTGGGGAGGGGCAAGGCAGGCGGAGGGTGTGAAAAAATTAAAATCGTCTAATAAAATTTTAAATTAGATAAAATAAAAATCCAATAAAAAGATTAAATAAAAATAAAACTAAGGATAATAATTTTATCTATTAAAGTAGGAAAAAAAATAAAAAAAAGGGGGTTTAAGTTAAAAATTTTTGTATTTAATTAATAAAACAAACCAAAAAAAATACTTTTTTGGTTTTATCCTCTATTAAGATTGAACAGGTAACATTTTAAATGCATGGAATGGAATAGGGCTAGCTAATGTCCATTCTAAAGTATTTACTGTTTGAGTTTCACTGTTATTTACATTTGAGAAGTATGGAGTAAAGGCCCAAGGGTTATTAGAACATGCAGGTTGGTTAGCAAAAATATCATAAATAATATAACCGAATAATACAGTCGCTACTACAGAAACTAAAGAACCGAAACTTGAGATAGCATTCCATCCGCTAAATGCATCTGGGTAATCTGGGATTCTTCTTGGCATACCCGATAAACCTAAGAAGTGTTGAGGGAAGAATGTTAAATTTACCCCTATAAATAGAGTCCAGAAATGAATTTTACCTAAGAAATCGTTAACTGTTCTACCTACAATTTTAGGTGTCCAGAAATAGAATCCTGCAAATAAGGCAAAAACAGCTCCCATAGATAAAACGTAATGAAAATGAGCTACTACGTAATAAGTATCGTGGAATGCTACATCTAAACTAGCATTAGATAATACTACTCCAGTTAAACCACCTATAGTGAAAAGAGCTAAGAATCCTAAAGTGAAAACTAAAGGAGTATTATATCTTAAACTTCCTCCATATAAAGTAGCTAACCAAGAAAAGATTTTAATTCCTGTTGGTACAGCAATAACCATAGTAGCAGCAGTAAAGTAAGCTCTTGTCTTTCTTTTTTTTCTCTCAATAAATTTAAATTATAAGAAAAGAAGAGAGAAAAAAAGGCAAAAAATGGACAGTATCTTAACTATAAAATTTGTAAAAATTTTAAGCTTCTTGCGTACTTGTCTCTGAGGATCCTTTAGTTGCAATACTTTTTATTTTAATTAAACCTTTCTCTTCCAAATGTTTACCTTGAGTGATCAAAATATAAACTTTTCTAAATTTTAAGAAGTTGGTATATTTACCTGCAAAAATATTGAAGGTATCAAAATAATTAATTAAAAGTGCAGCTGTTTTAAAGCCTGAACTTTTGTAACACCAAATACCACTACTATATTGAGAGAGATTACCCAACTTTACAGTTTCAAATAAAAGTTTTAGAGGGATATTATCGTTTTGTTTAATAGAAAATTCTAATCTCACACTAAATCCATTTTTGTGTGTTTTACTTTTAACTAAACTAATATAAAAACAACCATCCGCTTGAGTAAAGCCAGACAGCCAATGATTATTTAATGTAATAATATTAGATGGTGCATTAATAGTTAAATTAAAATTATCACTATAATTATGTTTAATTAATTGTTCATATTTAGGTTTACTTACCAATTTTCCGTTAATCAAAGATAAAATTATAGAAAGACCATTTTTATTTTTACAAATATATCTAACTGCTTTTTTATCTTTTATTTTGTAAACGTTACCATGACCAATTCTATTTTTAATAGAATAAGCCAATGATATGTCGTTTTCAGCAAAAATAATATGTAACTCTTTATGACCAAACCAACCGTCTCCTTCAATTAGACCAGCTAAAAAATGACCAAACTCATTATTTGTAAGATTATTAATTTTCGCAGGTGCAGGAACATGTTCAGAAATTTTAGGAAGTTTTTTGTAATTATTATAAGTATTTTTAGTAACTGCCGTAGCTTTTGTACTAAAACTAAAGTTTCCTGCTGATTGTCCAGGGGTAATATTTAAGTAGATTTTTCCTAACGCAATAAATGCGAGTGGACTACTAATACTGGAGTTTCCAGCATACAGCAAGATTTTTTCCCATTCACCTAGAGCCAAATTGTAAAGACCTAGGTAAAGTTCTGTAGACACAAATCTATCTACATCTAATCCAACACTGAACATATGATGACTCCATACTAAGAATCCTAAGATTCCAATAGAGAACATCGCATAGACCATTCCGATGTATCCAAAGATTGGTTTCCCTGAAAATGTAGAAACAATATGACTAACAATACCAAATCCTGGGATAATTAAAATATAAACCTCTGGGTGACCAAAGAACCAAAATAGGTGTTGATATAATATAGGATCTCCACCACCTGCTGGATCGTAGAAACTAGTATTAAAGTTTCTATCTGTTAACAACATAGTGATTGCTCCAGCTAATACAGGTAATGATAATAATAATAATATAGCAGTGATGAAAATAGCCCACACAAATAAAGGTAATTTGTGTAGAGACATTCCATTAGTTCTCATATTTAAAGTAGTAGTTATGACCTTAATTTTACTAATTTCTTAGCAAAGTGGACTATATCTTCAGCGTTTCTAATTCTTTTTTTACTTTTTTTGTTTTTGTTTTTTGTTTATTTTTTATTTGAAAATAGAAACGGTGTCTAACGTGTAGTCTCTGAGGATCCTACTCTATAATTTTAATCCCTGTCCCTCCCCTATCCCCCCTCCCCTCCTTCGGACACCTACCTTCTTCGCCTTATCCTTATCCTTATCCTTAATAAGGGCAAGGGTCCTTCTCCCCACCTTCGGACCCTATCCTTAATAAGGGCAAGGGCGCGGGGCAAGAAGAGCCTTACCCTTATGCCCTTTGGCCCTATCCTTTTCCTTAATAAGGGCAAGGTTCCGTCTTCCGAAGGAGAAGGCGGAGGGGTCCGAAGGAGGGAAAGGAGGGGCAAGGGGGCTAGGGGGGAAGAGCCTAGCCTTATGCCCTTTGGCCCTTTGGCCTTTTATAGGGAAAGGGAAAGGGAAAAGAGGGGCAAGGGGCAAGGGGCACGGGGCAAGGAGTGCAATGGGAGAAGGATTATCTTAAATTATATTTGGTTTCCTGCTGATTGCCCAATCTTTTGAATTTTCACTCCTTTTTTTAATCTTTTTTTTTTAATTTTATTTTAACCGTCAGCTTCTAAAATTAAATATAAAAATATAAAAAGGGTATCAAAAGCTCTAAGGGTGTTCCAGCATATAGTTAGAAGTTTTATATTAATCCCAAATTAACCGTGAATTTTTATACATATTTAAAAATATAACCGTGATAACTTTTTCCTGTCCCTATGTATTTTACCAAACTTACTTGTGTTGCTGAAATACCTTTATTTTTTAAAAATTCTACACATTTTCCAATACTAAAAAACAGCATTTCTTGATTGCTATCTCCTTTTTTAATTGAATTATTCTCTAAACACATTAGTACAGATCTGCTTAAACTATTTAAAGGTTTATTCTTATTAAATAATTTTCTATCTTTTTCTAATTGTAAAGCTAAATTTAAAATAGAAATGTCTTTAATTTTAGTATTTAATTCAGGTTCTCTAGTAAAAAGATATTTACCTAAATAATAAGAACCATTTTTTAAATGTTTAGTAAAAGTAAAATGACTAATATTAAGATTTTTAATAAAATCTATTTGTTGTGTGGAAGAATAATATAAAATAGATTTATCTCTATTATACATAAAAAGAGGTTTAGAATTAGAACCACTAGGGTAATTAGCCACTTTAATGGTATTTAAATTAAAGGTAGGATCTAATAAAAAATATTGTTCTAATACAATTTCAGATCTAAAATTATAATTATTTACTAAAGGTATAACCTCTAAAGTAAAATTAGATAATTTATCTTTAAGTATTAGTGGTACAAATTTACCTGTTGGTTTATGTGTATAATTTAAATAACCAGATATTCTTATAGCTAATTGTGAAGAGGAACCCACATATTTATCCCCTGTTAATTTATGTTTAAAAATGTAAACACCAGGTATTTGTATTTTACTAGATACTGAACCAATATTATCTTTAAGTATTTTTTTTGATTCGTTAATATCTAAATTTTTAATCATTATACTAGGTGTATTTATTAAACTATTAAATATTTCTTCATTTATTGAAATATTACAATAAGCTAATATTTCATTCATAACTTTTAATGTTACAGTTTTATTCCTTTTAATTTGTTCTTTAGCTAAATTATGAGCGTATTTGATAGGTCCTTTTCTACCTAAAATAAGTTTTCAATTTTCTTTCTCAATTTTAGAAATTGAGCTACTATTAATAGAAAAATTAAAATTTTTGGTAAGATTAAAAAATTTAGTGTTATTAGCAGTTATTGATTTTTTGGTTTTAAAAATTAAATATGTAAACGACATAATTACATCGTAATCTTGAAGGTTAATTCAATTCAAATTAATAGCACCTAATAAAGAAGAAACCCCTGCTAAGTGTAAACTGAAGATAGCTAAATCAACAGAACCACCAGAGTGAGATTGAACACTAGCTAATGGAGGATAACATTTTTGTTGGTAATCTCATATTAAAATAATTAAAAATATAGAAAAAATAAAATTTATTAATATTATAAAAAATATTTAAATTCTAAGATTGATTATAAATTAATAATTAAATACTATCATTACACTCTCTAATTTACACTAGAGGTCGGACTATTCCTTCAATCCTATATCCAAAAATTTTCTAAATTATAATTAAGAATAAGAATTAAATTTTTCTCCTAATTCTTATTCTCTCTCGAATCTTATTTAAAGCTATAAAATTTCCTTTGTTTTTAACATATGATCTTTGTCAAATTCTAAATTCTAAAGATTTAATACCTTTCATAGTATTACTGTAATAATTTATAATATTTTCAATAGCACGGGTATTAGTAGTATTGAGAGAGAAATATCCTGCTTTTTTATAATTAACTTTAGTACTAATATGTAAAATATGTTTTATAGCAATTAAAACAATTTCATCTAGTTTTTGATTAATTTCAAAAGCATGTACTAATCTGTCTTTAGATTTTAAAACTAAATAAAAACTTCCTTCAGCTTCAGTAAATCCAATTAACCAAGATTTACTCATAATTTTAGAAGCATCTTCAAAATTAGAAATTTTATTATTAATTAAAGACCAAGCGGATGAAACATAATCAGCAGATTTTAACTCACTTAAAAGTTTAAAGATTATTTTATCTTTCTCCAAAGAATTTAAACTTTTATCGGATAAAATAAAATAAGCCTTTTTAAATTTATCATAATCAAATTTTTTAGAAGTTAGAAGAGGGTACTTATCAAATATTGGAAAAATGACATTTGCTAAAGTAGAACGATCTCTTATTCTAAAATGAGCAAATTTATTATTTTTTTCTTTATAAAGGCTACCAACTCCTAATTGTTTTTTTATAAAATTTAAAATTCTTAAATTATAAGTACTTTGGCCTATTTTAAAAGTTAAAGATCATTTATTGTTTTGACGAACAATAGAAAACGTTCCATCACCATCTGTAAATCCTACTAACCATTGATTAAACATTTCTTTATTTTCAGAGAGTGAGGTTTTATTAATATTAAAAGTTGAAAATTTTAAGCTTGAAAATTTGGAGATAAGATGCCCTACGTTTAGTCTCTGATGAATAAATCTTAAAGGATAATTTTTTTTTAAATTAAAGAAATTATTTTTTTTATTCAGGCGAATTGTCTCCGTGTCAGTAACATTTTTTCTACCGTAATTATTATACGATGAGCATTTACCTCCTAGTTGAAGAACTTTCTCGCATCGAGTAGGGTTTAACAAAGCTATATTACTATAGCTAGACAGCTTATCTAATATTACTAATTCTTTATTTATTAGTAATAAATACAAAACCGTCCATCCTGTCCCAGCTCCATTTTCTACTAAAGAACTTACTAATAGTAAAATTAATGAAGGTGGTAATAACCAGAATGAGATATTATTTAATCTAGGAAATGCCATATCAGGAGCTCCGCAGTGGATAGGTAAAAAGTAATTACCAAAACCTCCCACTAGTCCAGGCATAACCATAAAGAAAATCATAATAAAAGCGTGAGCAGAAATTATAACATTAAATAATTGATGGTCTCCATTTAAAAATTGAACTCCTGGTGCTGCAAGTTCTAATCTAATTAAAACTGAAAAAGCTGTTCCAATCATACCAGCAAAAACTGAAAAAATTAGGTAAAGTGTTCCAATTTCTTTGGCATTAGTAGAATTAAGCCAACTCAC